AGAGTTTGATCCTGGCTCAGGATGAACGCTGGCGGTATGCTTAACACATGCAAGTCGTACGGTCTCTTTGAGATAGTGGCGGACGGGTGAGTAACGCGTAAGTTATCTACGTTTAGGAGAGGTATACCAAATGGAAACGTTTGTTAATTCCTCATAATACTTAACAGTTAAATGGAATTTCCGCCTAATCATGAGCTTGCGTCTGATTAGCTTGTTGGTGAGGTAATAGCTTACCAAGGCAACGATCAGTAGCTATTTTGAGAAGATGAATAGCCACACTGGGATTTAGAACGGAACAGACTCCTACGGGAGGCAGCAGTGGGGAATATTTGGCAATGGGCGAAAGCTTGACCAAGCAATACCGCGTGAAGGATGAAGGCTCTAGGGTTGTAAACTTCTTTTCTGATTGAGGAATTTTGACAGTAAATCAGGAATAAGCATCGGCTAACTCTGTGCCAGCAGCCGCGGTAATACAGAGGATGCAAGCGTTATCCGGAATTATTGGGCGTAAAGCGTCCGTAGATGGTTTTTTAAGTTCCATGTTAAATTGCAAAGCTTAACTTTGAAAGTGCATGGAAAACTGAAAAACTTTAGTACGATAGAGGTAAAGGGAATTTTCAGTGTAGCGGTGAAATGCGTAGATATTGGAAAGAACACCTATTGCGAAGGCACTTTACTAGGTTGATACTGAAATTGAGGGACGAAAGCTAGGGTAGTAAAAAGGATTAGATACCCTTGTAGTCCTAGCTGTAAACAATGGACACTAAGTGGTGCTTATGTACTGCTGTAGCTAACGCGTTAAGTGTCCCGCCTGGGGAGTACGCTTGCAAAAGTGAAACTCAAAGGAATTGACGGGGGCCCGCACAAGCGGTGGAACATGCGGTTTAATTGAATGATACATCAGAACCTTACCAGGGTTTGACATATTAGTTCGTTCTTTGAAAGAGGAATTTGCCCCAAAAGGGAATCTAATACAACTGGTGCATGGCTGTCGTCAGCTCGTGTCGTGAGACGGATGGTTAATTCCCATAACGAGCGCAACCCTTTTTTCTTGTTATTTTACTAGAAATACTGCCAGTGATAAATTGGAGGAAGGTGAGGATGAGGTCAAGTCATCATGCCGTTTATGTCCTGGGCTACACGCGTGTTACAATGGGTGAGAACAATGAGTTGCTAATTCGTGAGAAGGTGCTAATCTCTTAAAATCATCCTTAGTTCGGATATAAACCTGCAACTCGGTTTATTGAAGTTGGAATCGCTAGTAATCGCCGGTCAGATATACGGCGGTGAATACGTTCTCGGGCCTTGTACACACCGCCCGTCACACCATGGAAGTTGGTTTTATCTGAAGTGGTTTTCTTTTTGAGAAACTATTAAGGTTGGGTTAGTAACTGGGGTGAAGTCGTAACAAGGTAGCCGTACTGGAAGGTGTGGCTGGAACAACTCTTATTTATTTATTTTTAGCTTCAACAGGGCTATTAGCTCAGTCGGTTTAGAGCATTTCCTTGATAAGGAAGGGGTCGGTGGTTCAAGTCCACTATAGCCCTGTTATGAAGTTTTCTCAGCTTGGGGGTATAGCTCAATTGGTGGAGCATTGCCTTTGCAAGGCAGGGGTTAGCGGTTCGAGTCCGCTTATCTCCAAGTTATTGCTTCTTTAAGTATACGAAAACAATTAAGGGCTTATGCAGGATCCCTTGGAACTTTTGAGCGATGAAGGGCGTAGTTACTAGCGATATGCTTCGGGGAGCTAGATACAAGCTTTGATCCGAAGATTCCCGAATAGGGCAACCTATTTAACCTAAATTAAATTTATAGATTTTGTGTGGCAGACCGGGTGAACTGAAACATCTTAGTAGCCCGAGGAAGAGTAAGCAATAGCGATTTCCTTATTAGCGGCGAGCTAACAGGAAAAAACCTAAACCGTTTTTGGTGTTGTGGGATTTTATTATTGAATTAAATTAAAATTGAATTTGTTGAATGCAAAACCATAGAAGGTTGATAGTCCTGTAAATTTAGTCAATTTAGTTTAACGAAATTTCCCGAGTAGCGTGGAGCACGTGAAATTCCATGTGAATCAGCAAGGACCATCTTGTAAGGTAAAATATCCAAAAGTTACCAATAGTGAACAAGTACCGCGAGGGAAAGGTGAAAAGAACCCTGGAAAGGGAGTGAAATAGAATGTGAAAGCATAAGCTTACATGCAGTGGGAGGAGGGTTACTTCTGACCATGTGCCTGTTGAAGAATGAGCCGGCGACTTATGGATTATGGCAGGTTAAGATTTTACATCGGAGCCAAAGCGAAAGCGAGTTTGAATAAAGCGATTTTGTCATCGTTCATAGACCCGAAACCGGGTGATCTAACTATGACCAGAATGAAGCCTGAGTAAAATTAGGTGGAGGTTCGAACTCACCAATGTTGAAAAATTGGGAGATGAGTTGTAGTTAGGGGAGAAATTCCAGTCGAACTCGGAGCTAGCTGGATCTCTTCGAAATGTGTTGAGGCACAGCAACTAATTATGTTCTTTTCAGGGGTAGAGCACTGTTTCGATGCGGGCTGCGAAAGTGGTACCAAGTTGTAGCAAACTTCGAATACTGATTCTTGATTTTCAATTGGTTAGTGAGACTGTGGGGGATAAGCTTCATAGTCAAAAGGGAAACAGCCCAGATCACCAGTTAAGGCCCCTAAATAATTGCTAAGTGGTAAAGGATGTGTTTGGACGTAGACAACCAGGAGGTTTGATTAGAAGCAGCAATTTTCCTTTAAAAAGTGCGTAATAGCTTACTGGTCAAGTCCATTCGCGCCGATAATGTTTGGGGCTAAGCAATTTGCCGAAACTGTGGGTATAACGGTAGAAGAGCGTTCTGTTAAGATTGAAGTAAATATGTAAGTGTTTATGGACTTTACAGAAGTGAGAATGTCGGCTTAAGTAACGAAAACATTGGTGAGAATCCAATGCTCCGTAAACCTAAAGGTTCCTTTGCAAGGTTCGTCCACAAAGGGTTAGTCAGGTCCTAAAATGAAATTGAAAAGTTTAGTTGATGGCAAACAGGTTAATATTCCTGTACTACAAAGCGTTATGTTAAGAAGGACGAAAAAGGCTTATGCTAGCCGAGTTTTGGTTTTCGGTTTAAATTTTTAAGGCTATGACGAATATAACTAAAAAATATTCTGAGTTGAAAAATGAGTAGTTTTTTGTTAAGGCAAGAAATTAGCAGATGTCACGTTTCCTAGAAAAGTTCTTGTAACGAGTTAATGTTTTGTACCTGTACTTGAAACTGACACAGGTAGGTGGGTAGAGAATACCAAGGAGCGCGAGATAACTCTTTTTAAGGAACTCGGCAAAATGGCTTTGTATCTTCGGTAGAAAAAGTGCCTTACTTAAAATCTAAGGTTGCAGTGATCAGATTCAAACGACTGCTTATCAAAAGCACAGGTCTCCGCAAAGTTGAAAAACCATGTATGGGGGCTGACGCCTGCCCAGTGCCGGAAGGTGAAGGAAACTTGTTAGTTTTTTACAAAGCTTGTGACTTAAGCCCCGGTGAACGGCGGCAGTAACTATAACTGTCCTAAGGTAGCGAAATTCCTTGTCGGGTAAGTTCCGACCTGCACGAAAGGCGTAACGATTTGAATACTGTCTCAAAAAGAGACTCGGTGAAATAGAATTAACCGTGAAGATGCGGTTAACTTGCACTTGGACAGAAAGACCCTATGAAGCTTTACTGTAGTTTGAAATTGAGTTTGGATTTTCCTTGCGCAGAATAGGTGGGAGGCTATGAAGGATTTTTTTCGGAAGATCTTGAGCCAGAAGGTGAGATACCACTCTTGGGAAATTAAAACTCTAATTGCATTTCTTTATTTGAATGCTTGACAGTTTTAGATGGGCAGTTTTACTGGGGCGGTAGCCTCCTAAAAAGTAACGGAGGCGTACAAAGGTTTCCTCAAACTGGACGGAAATTAGTTTTAGAGTGTAAAGACATAAGGAAGCTTAACTGTTAGACTTACAAGTCAATCAGGGACGAAAGTCGGTCTTAGTGATCCGACGTTACTTAATGGAAAGGACGTCGCTCAACGGATAAAAGTTACTCTAGGGATAACAGGCTGATCTTCCCCAAGAGTTCACATCGACGGGGAGGTTTGGCACCTCGATGTCGGCTCATCGCAACCTGGAGCGGTAGTACGTTCCAAGGGTTGGGCTGTTCGCCCATGAAAGCGGTACGTGAGCTGGGTTCAGAACGTCGAGAGACAGTTCGGTCCATATCCGGTGTAAGCGTTAGAATATTGAAAGGAGCTTTTTTTAGTACGAGAGGACCGAAAAAGACACATCACTAGTATATCAGTTCTTGTACCAACAGGAAACGCTGAGTAGCTACATGTGGAGTGGATAACTGCTGAAGGCATCTAAGTAGGAAGCCCACCTTAAGATAAGTATTCCGTCAAGCTTTGCTTGAAAGATCATGATTAGATTAATCATACATAGGTACTAGATGAAATATAAGTAATTATTTTAGTCGAGGTATACTAATAGATCGAACGTTTTTTAATATTTGAATGAAGTGATAGAATTGTGGTACTTTTTTAGTCTGAAAAATCATCTAATTCCATTCCGAACTTAGTAATGATTGACTAATGAAGATGTTAGTACTTTAAGGGCGACTTTATGGGAATATATCTTTTGTGCCATGACATTTTAATTTAGTAATAATACCTTTGACCGGACTCGAACCGGCAAGCCTTAGGCGTATGATTTTGAATCATATGTGTATACCATTTCACCACAAAGGATAAATTATGTTAATCTAAATATTAATTAAGAAGAAAAAATTAAATAGTTTATTCATAATTGAAAACTTTTTTAAAAGTTTGTTGAACTTTAAAGCCTGAATCTACTGATTCTAATGGATCTTTTCTTAGTCTATGTCTAAGGCAAAGAGTTATTATAGTAAATATATCACGTGTGGTTACTTCTTCTCTTTCTTCAAATGCTGCTAGTGCTTTAGCAGCTCTACTTGTTACTAAATCTCCCCTTAAGCCATCTACATTTAATTCTGAACAAACTTGTGATATTTTTTCCATTAAATCATAGCTTATTTTTATTTCTTTTAATTTTTTTCTAGCTTGTTCTATTTTAGTTGTTAGTTTTTCTTGTTCTTCTTTATATTTATTTTTGAAGTTTATCGGATCTTTATCAAATGATTCTCTTTGTTGTACAATTTTTACTCTTAAGTTTGGTTCTTTTAGTGTTTTTATCTGAGCATGCATTCCAAATCTATCTAACAGTTGTGGTCTTAATTCACCTTCTTCAGGGTTACCAGATCCTATAAGTATAAATTTTGCTGGATGACATATAGATATTCCTTCTCTTTCTACAGTATTCCAACCTGAAGCTGCAGAATCTAATAAGACATCTACTAAATGGTCGTCAAGTAAATTTACTTCATCTACATAAAGTATGCCTCTATTAGCTTGTGCTAATAAACCTGGTTCAAAAGCTTTTAATCCTTCTGATATAGCTTTTTCTATGTTTATTGTTCCACATACTCTATCTTCGGTTGCTCCTAAAGGTAGGTCAACCATTGGCGTTTTAACTTTTATTATTGATAGTTGTTCTTTTTTTTTTATTTTTTCTAAAACTTCACTTGACATTAATTCAGGGTCTTGTGGATCCGAATTATATGGATCATTTTCAACAACTTCAATTGGTGGTAATAGGTCTATTAATGCTCTTACAATAGTAGATTTACCAGTTCCTCTATCTCCCATGATCATTACTCCACCTATTTTAGGATCAATTACATTCAATATTAAAGATAATTTCAGAAAACTAAATATTTTACTATCACATTTGTTAACAAACTTTTTGTAGATTTTTTAACTAAAATTTTAGTTTTATTATATCTAAAAAGCTTTGGACATTTTTGTTCTTTTATATTTTAATATAATTAATTTTAAATAGCTAACTAAAGTTAATTTATTGTTTTAGAAATGTTTTTCTTTATGACAAATTTACAATTTTATTATAACATTTAGCCTTATTTACTTAAATTTCCTCTTGTCCTATTATTGCTGTAAAAGGAAAGGTTGGACGACTCGTAGCTTTTGTATTCATTTTTAATTTATATTTTAATAAATTTGTTCTTCGTCTTTTAATTATAATTTATAACGAATGTTTAAGACTTTTAAAAATATTTGTTTAAGAACATATTTAATTGTATTTTTTATTTATGACTAGTTTAGGTTTACAAAAAGAAGATAAAATAGGACTTTTTGATGCAGCAGATGATTGGTTAAAACGTGATAGATTCGTTTTCGTTGGGTGGTCAGGTTTACTATTATTTCCTTGTGCATATCTTGCTTTAGGAGGTTGGTTAACTGGTATTACTTTTGTTACTTCATGGTATACTCATGGTTGCGTTAGTATTATTGTTTTTATAAATGAGTTCATAATTAAATTTAGTCATATATTTTATTTATATTTTACGAGCTGACTATCTATTATATTTTATTTAAAAATTATTTGTTGTTTCTTTTTCATTCTGTGATTTGAAAATTATATGTAAAAATAAATTTACAAAATATTTATTATGTTTCTCATAACTTTTATGATTTAAATTTTTTATTTTTTAAAGGTGTTAAGTTTGTTATGGGCATAGATGTTCTAAGCATTTATATAATTTTCTTTTGTATAGTATTTAATTCTATTAGATTTTCGCTTTTAATTTAATTCTTCGTTTGTTATTTATGTATCAATCTACATAAATTTAACAAATTTTATTTTAAGTAGAATTTTAATTATTATTTAAAAAGTTTGTTTGTTTAGAGTAACATGTAGTTTATTAGTTTTTATATTTTAGATGTATTTCTTCAATAAATTTGATTATATTTTTTTTTAACTTTTATTAGTTAATGATTTTATTTATCTTAAATATTTATTTATTATCAGCTGTATGTTGATTATTTTACGTGTACAATTGATTTGAGGAAGTAATTCTTCTATCAGTTAGCTTTAAGTTTTATTGAGACAATTTGAGTTCTATAAGGGATATTTTATATTCTACTTTGTATTAGCTAGTTCTTTCTTAGAAGGTTGTAATGCTTTAACAGCTGCTGTATCAACACCTGCTAATAGTATGGGACATTCATTGCTATTACTTTGGGGTCCCGAAGCACAAGGTGATTTTACACGTTGGTTACAATTAGGTGGTTTATGGACTTTTGTTGCACTTCATGGAGCTTTTGGTTTAATAGGGTTTATGCTTCGTCAGTTTGAAATTGCTAGAGCTGTTCAAATTAGACCTTATAATGCTATTGCTTTTTCTGCTCCTATTTCTGTTTTTGTTTCTGTATTTTTAATTTATCCTTTAGGTCAGTCTGGTTGGTTCTTTGCTCCAAGTTTTGGTGTAGCTTCTATCTTCCGTTTTATTTTGTTTTTCCAAGGTTTTCATAATTGGACTCTTAATCCTTTCCATATGATGGGTGTTGCTGGTGTTCTTGGTGCTGCTCTTTTTAGTATTTTTCTAGTATTTGTCTTATTTTTATTCATTTTATTGAAGTTATAGATTTTTGTTTCTAAACGTTATTTGTATATAAATTTTAATTAAATCAGAGAGTTTTTTTTATATTTATGTTAAAGTTTAAACAATTAAAATCTAGAAAGACTTTTTACTATAGTTTATTATGATTTATATTTTGTATGTTATTTGGATTTTATTTAATTTAAGCTGTACGTTTTTGTTTAACAATTATAGTTTTTTTAGGAGATTTTTTCTTACTTTTTTATGTGCTATTCATGGTGCAACAGTAGAAAATACACTTTTTGAAGATGGAGATGGTTCAAATACATTCCGAGCTTTTAATCCTACACAAGCAGAAGAAACTTATTCAATGGTTACTGCTAATCGTTTTTGGTCTCAAATATTTGGAGTTGCTTTTTCTAATAAAAGATGGTTACACTTTTTTATGCTTTTTGTTCCTGTAACTGGTTTATGGATGTCAGCTTTAGGTGTTGTTGGACTTGCTTTAAATCTTCGTGCGTATGATTTCGTTTCTCAAGAAATTCGTGCTGCAGAAGATCCTGAATTTGAAACATTTTACACTAAGAATATTCTTTTAAATGAAGGTATTAGATCTTGGATGGCAGCTCAAGATCAGCCACATGAGCTTTTAGTTTTACCTGAGGAAGTTTTACCACGAGGTAATGCTTTATAAATATTTTCTTATCTCTTTGTTGTAGATAATTTTATAATATAATTAGATTTATAAAATTTTTAGATATGTTTTTATTTGAATTTTTTTAGTTCAAGTTCTATTTTTTTGATAAAAGCCTTATGAACAAATTGTATTCTTAGAGGAGTTTAATTTACGTGGAAACTCTTTTTAACGGAAAGTTAGCTATTGGAGGTCGTGACCAAGAATCTACTGGATTTGCTTGGTGGGCTGGTAATGCTCGACTTATTAATTTGTCTGGTAAGCTTTTAGGAGTTGTGTTTATTTTTTTGTGATTTTTATAAAATAATTATAGAATGTTTTGTTTAAAATGTAATGTTTTTTAGTTTAACTTGATAATTTAGGGTGTTATATAAAGTATGACAGGTTTTTCTAAAATGGAACTTTTATCTTGGCAAAAAGCTCGTTTTAATGTTTTCCTTTTACAAAAACGTATTTATAAATCAATTTTTGTTGGGGACTTTAATCAAGCTATAAGAATTCAAAAATTATTGCTTTTATCGAGTTCTGCACGTTCTTTAGTGATAAGATTTATAAGTAAAGAAGTTTTTAATTTATCTATTTCGAATTTTAATGTCAAAGAAAATTATATTGGTTTATTAGATAAGTTTAAATTAAGTAGTTATTTGAATAAATTTGTTATGAATTGGTATCCATCTACTTCTTTAGATTTTAAAATAAAAAATATTAATTTATTTTCTAAGGATATGTTTTTATGGGTTGTCGCTGATAGCTGTTGGCAATGTTTAGTTAAACTTTCTATGGATCCTGCTTGTGAGGCTTTGTTTTTCCCTCGTAATTTAGGTTTTAGAAATGTTACTTTAATTTATCATGTTCAGCGTTTGATTATTATGAATATTAGTCATTTATCTTATGGTTATCAAAAAAGAGTTTTATATATGAATTTACCAAATAAATTTAAAAGTTATAGTTATAAATTTTTGTTAAAAAAGCTTTTTATTCCTCGTTCAATTAAAATTGGTCTTTATCGTTTTCTAAAGCAAACATCTTTTTGTTCTACAACCAATGTTTCGTTTTTTTCTTTATCTCCTTTGTTATTAAATGTTTTATATAACGGTGTTGAAACTTTACATAATTCAATTAGGTATGGTAATGAATTTATATTGTTTTTAAGACCTTTTGATAATGAAGTTGATTTAGTTAAAAAAGTTTTAATATATATTTCTTTTTTAGGTCTAAACAAAGGTGATTTAACATTTAATATCTTTAATTGTTCTTCAGGTTTTAACTTTTTAGGTTGGTTTTTTAAAGCTAGTAAAAAGCATGATTCTTTTTCTGTTCCTTCTAAAGAAAACTATACGTTATTTTTAAAAAGGGTAAAAAATATTATAAATAATTCTAATTATGGTTCTGTTAGTTAATTTTTATGTAGTTTTTTTTATATCTCATTTTTATGAGTTTTGCATTTTAGTTCTTTGTTTTATTAGTTACATTTTTTTAAAAATATAGAATAAATTACGTTGTTGATTAATAACCAATTATTTTTTATTTTTATTGGTAGAAATTTTAATTTTCCAAGCTGAATAATTTTTATGTTCAGTTTATTTACAAATAATGAGTTATTTAGTTTTTTAAAGTTAAAACATCCAAAATTTTTCCTTTAGTTCAAGAATGGAGATTTTATAATAGATTTTGTAATGATAATTCTTTTAGGACTTCTTTATTTTTTCTTCGTAAAAAAGCTTTTAAAGCATTTAAAAATGAATTTAAGCAAGATAAATATTCTAGTAAAGTTTTATTAAATAAATCGTTCTTAAAATTACCTTTAAAAAAGGATATATTCGTTATTCGTTCTATTTCACCCTATGATCATTTGTTTTTTTTGTATCATAAGAAAATTAATAGTTCTTTTTGCATTCATTGTGGTATAAATGCTAATTTTTAGTTTATATATTAGTTATTTATATTTTTTGTTTAATCTAATTTGATCTAATTTTTTATAATCTTATTCTGTTATTCTAGTTAATTAAATTATTATTATTATTTATTTTTTTGGCTTTAGCTAAATTTGTCACATGTTGCACATGCAGGTTTGATCGTTTTTTGGGCTGGTGCTATGAATTTATTTGAAGTAGCTCATTTTGTTCCTGAAAAACCTATGTATGAACAAGGTTTAATTTTATTACCTCATTTAGCAACGTTAGGTTATGGTGTAGGTCCTGGTGGTGAAGTTTTGGATACTTTTCCTTATTTCGTTATAGGTGTACTTCATTTAATTTCTTCTGCTGTTTTAGGTTTTGGTGGAGTTTATCATGCTATTGCTGGTCCAGATACATTAGAGGAAGGTTTTCCTTTTTTTGGATATGTTTGGAAAGATAAAAATAAAATGACTACTATTTTAGGGATTCATTTATGTATTTTAGGTATTGGTGCTTATTTATTAGTTTGGAAAGCTATGTATTTAGGTGGTATTTATGATACATGGGCTCCTGGTGGTGGTGATGTTAGAATTATTATTAATCCTACGTTAAATCCTTCTGTTATTTTTGGTTATATTTTGAAATCTCCTTTTGGCGGTGATGGTTGGATTGCAAGTGTTGATAATATGGAAGATGTTATTGGTGGCCATATTTGGATTGGAACTATTTTAATTTTAGGTGGTATTTGGCATATTTTTACTAAACCTTTTGCTTGGTCTCGTCGAGCTTTCGTTTGGTCTGGGGAAGCTTATTTATCTTACAGTCTTGGTGCTGTTGCTTTGATGGCGTTTATAGCTGTACCTATGGTTTGGTTTAATACAACAGTTTATCCTAGTGAATTTTATGGTCCAACTGGTCCTGAAGCTTCTCAATCTCAAACTTTTACTTTCTTAGTTCGTGATCAACGTTTAGGTGCTAATATTGCTTCTTCTCAAGGTCCAACTGGTCTTGGTAAGTATCTTATGAGATCGCCTACTGGAGAGATAATTTTTGGAGGTGAAACAATGCGTTTTTGGGATTTCCGTGGTCCATGGTTAGAACCACTTAGAGGGCCTAATGGTTTAGATTTAAATAAGTTAAGAAATGATATTCAACCATGGCAAGAGCGAAGAGCAGCTGAGTATATGACTCACGCACCATTGGGATCTTTGAATTCGGTTGGTGGTGTTGCAACTGAGATTAATGCTGTTAACTTTGTTAATCCTAGAAGTTGGTTAGCGACTTCTCATTTTGTTCTTGCGTTCTTCTTCTTTGTAGGACATCTTTGGCATGCTGGACGTGCTCGTGCAGCTGCAGCTGGTTTTGAAAAAGGTATTGATCGTGAAAATGAAGCAGTTCTTTCAATGCGTCCATTAGATTAATTTATAATTTAATTGTTAATTTATAAGCCTTCGTGGTGAAATGGTATACACACATGACTTAAAATCATGTGCTCAAAAAGCATACCGGTTCAAGTCCGGTCGGAGGTATTAATTTTTAGATAATATAAACAATAATTGTAGGTAACAGTATTATTTTAATACTGGGAATTAAAAAAATTATATTATTATTATGACAGCAACTTTAGAGAAACGTGAAAATATTAGCTTATGGTCTAGTTTTTGTTCATGGGTTACTTCAACTGAAAACCGTTTGTATGTTGGTTGGTTTGGCGTAATTATGATCCCAACTTTATTAACAGCAACATCTGTATTTATTATTGCTTTTATAGCAGCTCCTCAAGTTGATATCGATGGTATACGTGAGCCTGTTTCTGGTTCTTTGTTATACGGAAACAATATTATTTCAGGTGCCGTTATTCCAACTTCTAATGCTATTGGTTTACATTTTTACCCTATTTGGGAAGCTAGCAGTATTGATGAGTGGCTTTATAATGGAGGTCCTTACCAATTGATAGTTTGTCATTTCTTTATTGGTATTTGTGCTTATATGGGTCGTGAGTGGGAACGTGTGAAATTACTTACATTTTATTAAGTCGTTTGAGAAATTAATTAGATAGGTATACAAATTTGTTTTGACCACGCTTAAAATATTTATTTTTATTTGGTTCCCAAATTTTATATATTCGCGTGAAAACTTTGTCTTTATTCATTTTTATATAATGTATGTATTTTTTTATAATATTTAATTATAATTTTAGACAACTATAATAAGCTGATTTTGTATATTAACTTTACTTTTGTTTTTTGCTTATTATATTTAGTTCTACAATGTTGAGAAGTATTAAATCAACATTTTAATCAGATTTTCTCTAGCTATTTTATTATTAAATTTATTTATGTTTTTTTCTTTTTTATGAATATATTAAGAGTTAAGAAAGTTATTTTGCCAGGTATTAATGTTAAATCTTTAAGATCTCTTTCTTCATTATTATCTCCTTCGGAACTTATTATACCTTTTTTCTTCATTTCAGTATTAGGTCAACTTGTTTTTAATCTTAAAGATGTTTTAAGCTTAAAAGAAATTCAAACTCTTCCATCTGTTAAACTTTATTCAAAAGTTTTATTATCAGGATTTAGTACAATTTCATTTAGTATTTTGTATTCTTTGTCTAATACTTTAGGTTGGGAGTTAGAAACTCTTTCTCTTTTAAATGTTCGAGAAAGAATAAAATTTCTAGAAAATTTAAAAAATAATTTGATTTTTGATTTAGGCGAGGCACGTATTTATTCTAAACGAAGTATTTTGTTTGATCCAATATTGTTAACTAAACATAGACGTGGGTTATCTATTCAGTTTCGTAGCCTTCTTGTTTCTAGTTCTATATTTTCTTTTCAGTCAATTGTTTTTGGTTTATCTATAAAAGAAATTAACTTGGATATTATTTTAGAATCTTCTAAGTTGATGTGGTTAAGTTTAGGTTTAAATGTTGAAGAGTTCGATTTTTATCTTAGAAAGCAAGCTTTGTCTTTAGCTAAAAAGTTTAAGTTTCAAGATACTCTTTTTTCTAACATATTTGACTTAAAAGAATGTTTACGTGTTTTGGTTTATTTTGAGTTAAAGGCTTTTTATTTTTTTTCTTCTAGTTTGAATTTAGTTGATGATGATGTTGTTTTGCGAAGTTCGAGTAACTTAACCTTATTAGAAAAAGAGGTGGGATTTATTTTTAGGGAATTACCGTCTTTATCTTTGAATAATGAGGTTACAAGTTCTACAGATGATTTAATTTTAACTTCTTCTATAGAACAAAGACGTTTTTTAAGGTTAAAATTAAATAGAGTTTTTTCTGGTTTGGGTAAAATATCTTAATAAATTTTAGTGTTTATAGTTATAGTTATTTTGAGGAAAGGAGCTGTGTATTAAGAAATTAGTTTGCATGGTTCTGAGGGAGGTTTTTATTTATCTACCCTGATTTTCTTTCCGTTTAGGTATGCGTCCATGGATTGCTGTTGCTTATTCTGCACCTGTTGCAGCTGCTTCTGCTGTTTTCATTGTTTATCCTTTAGGTCAAGGTTCGTTTTCTGACGGTATGCCATTAGGTATTTCAGGTACATTTAATTTCATGATCGTTTTCCAAGCTGAACATAACATTTTGATGCACCCATTCCATATGCTTGGTGTAGCTGGTGTTTTTGGTGGATCTTTATTTTCTGCTATGCATGGTTCGTTAGTAACTAGCTCATTAATTCGTGAAACTACTGAGAATGAGTCTGCTAATGCTGGTTATAAGTTTGGACAAGAAGAAGAAACTTATAATATCGTAGCTGCTCATGGTTATTTTGGTCGTTTAATTTTCCAATATGCTTCTTTCAATAACTCACGTTCTCTACATTTTTTCTTAGCTATTTGGCCTGTTGTTGGTATTTGGTTTACTGCTTTAGGTGTTTCAACTATGGCATTTAACTTAAATGGTTTCAATTTTAACCAATCTATTGTTGATTCAGAAGGACGTGTTATTAACACTTGGGCTGATATCATAAACAGAGCTAACTTAGGTATGGAAGTTATGCATGAGCGTAATGCACATAATTTCCCATTAGATTTAGCTTAGTAACTTATTATAGCTATTTGCTAACTACTTTGTTTCTTCGTTGTAAGCAAAGTTTAATTAGATTTATAAAAATTTTATATTATTATATTTTTAAATAGTTTATATTGTTTTTAATATTTTATGGATAAGTATTTATTAAAATTTATTTGGTTTAAAAATAAATCTATAGCCGTTTCTTTGGATCTTAAAATAATCGATAAGACTGTTCCTTTAACTGAGTATTTTTTTTGGCCTAAGTCTGATGCTTGGGAAGATATGCGTATTTGTTTAGAATCAATTGATTGGATTAATTCTACAGACATTGTAAAAATATTGAATCAGCTTACTGAGGTTATAAATTATTGGCAAGATAATAATGTTTCTCAAAATAATTTCGATTGTGAATCTATTAAACAAAAGTTTCCAACTTGTAAATTTGTTTTTTTAGATTGAGTTTTTCAATATATTATTTCTAGAAATTAAAAATTTAATTTTTATTTTTTTGGATCATGCCTTGGTTAGGTCAGTATCTCTTCCTAAAAACTGCTTTGGTAACTTTTTGAACTGATTGATTAATACAATTCGATAAAGCTAAACTTCGTTGTTATTATTTAGAATCAGTTCTTGAGAATAAAACCATTTTATGATGTATATGTATAAGGTTTATTTAAACTGGTAGTTTATTTTAAAACTTTTGTAGAGTTTTTATTTATGTTATACAAGTCTAAAAACATAGAATTCATAAATATGATCGTCCTTATATTAGGTTGTACAATTAAGGATTTAAAAATTGTTTAAATTTTATTAGTCTTTTTTATTGATTTTAAAATTGGTTTTTAAATTAGATTTATAAAAATTTTATAAGATTTTATTATGTTTTAATTATAAATTTAAAGTATTTATTTTTTCTAAACAATTAAAATATTAGATCATTAATTTCTTTTGTGGAAAAGAAAGATTATAATATTAATTTTATATATAGGCAAAAAACGTATTTATTCAATATTATTTTAATATCATCACAAGCTGGACTCGAACCAGCAAATGCCGAATTAGAAGTTCGGTGCCCATCCTTTAGGCGATTGTGACTTGAAAATGGTTTATTTTCATTTAATTATAATCTATTTTGCTAGTTCTTTAGCTAGACGGAAAGCTAATAATGCTGGGATTAAAGATGCTATTAGTATACCGAAAACTTGAGTAGTAGTGATTTCCATGTTTTTTACTTTTTATTTAATTCTGATTTTATAACTTTATATTTTTTATAAGTTTCCTTGTTTGATAAATAGAAGTCCTATAACTAGAGGTCCAGCTATTGTTATTAAAGCTAGAGATACTAATTGTACTATTAATTTTTTAGGTTAATTTATTTTTACCTAGTAATTCATTGAAATTTATTTTTTATATCTCAGTTTAATTTTTTTATTTTTTATCCTTGACGAAATTGTTCATATTTATATTATTTTAAATTTTTATTTATATATTTTTACCTGTTATAGTATATTATTTATCTAAATTTTACAGCTGCTTGCCAAACAAAAGCAAGTAGTAGAAAAAGAAATGGTATTATAGGTAAAATTTTAACTTAGTTTACTTGTTTATTTAATATAATTGGTTTTTTTTAGTTAAAATTTATTTACTTTATTTCTATAATAAGTTTTTGTTCCTTTTAGTAAATTTTGGAAGTTTTTAGTCTCAACATTTTACTATTGTTATTTTTTATGTGTTTTAATTCTCAACATCTACAATTGGATCAAATGGAAGGTAAGCTTCTGGCAATAACCCCAAAGATTTGCTAGTAGTAATAAGTTCTAAATACATCTTTCAATTTTAATTATATTTTCTATGTTTTATGGCCACTTTTATTATAACATAAATATAGAATAATTCTTATTATAATACTAATGAATTTTAGCTATTCTAGTTGCCTTTTTAGCTCAGAGGTAGAGCATTGTATTTGTAATGCGATGGTCGTCGGTTCGAATCCGACAGAGGGCTTAGTTTATGCGGATGTAGCTCAGTGGTAGAGTATAACCTTGCCAAGGTTGGTGTCGTGGGTTCGAATCCCATCATCTGCTTGTTTGATTTTTAATTTCTAGCGGAGTAGAGCAGTCTGGTAGCTTGCGGGGCTCATAATCCTGAGGTCGAAGGTTCAAATCCTTCCTCCGCCATGTGTAAAAAGTAATTTTTTTATTTTCAAATGTCTGCTTCAATGTTACCTTCTTTGTTAGTACCTATTATAGGTTTTGTTGTTCCTATCCTTACTGTTTCTTTATTTTTTAAATTTATTGAAAAAGAGTATATAGAATAAAATTTTTATTATATTTAGTTTGAATTGTGCTGGATTCGAACCAGCGTAGTATTAACAACGGATTTACAATCCGTCTCCTTTAACCACTCGGACAACAATTCTCCTTAGTTACATTATACTTTTTTTTGGGGAAAAATAAAGAGCCAGGTGATTTTGAATTGCTAAGATTCAAAATTCATTTAATTTAAAATTGTATTTTCAAACCGTACAGTTTTGAATTTACTAGCTTCGTTAAAATTAAATTGTTAAAAGCTTTATGAAATTTTTAAATTCTTGTCGTCAGTTTCACATCCTTTATTCACGTAGAAACTGTAATATATTCAAGGTTTGTTTTTGCACTGGTCTGAATTTTCTAATCTTTTAACTTGCAAAAAGGTAACATTATACATATTTTGTTACCTTTTGGTTTTTTTTAATGAAAACAAATGAGTATTTTATATTTTTTATTAGTCACATTTTATTAATATTTAAAGGTTAATATTAAAATTAATATTATTAGTTTATTTAATTAACTATTACTTTATTTTTTATGTTTCAGTACTTTTGTCAGTAGTTTCTATGTCTTCCTCGTTTTTAATTGAATGAGTTTTACTATATAAATTTTTAATTTTTGTTTTGTTAGATCTTTCTGAATATACAAAGCAGTAGTACTAAAGTCCTTATGACCTAAAGCTGCTTGTGTCGCTACCGGATAATTTTACCCATAGCTTGTGCCAATCCTATTCGATATGAATGACTCCTTAAATATTTATTTAAAACTTTACCTGCGGCTTTTAACTGTTTATTTATACGACGATTGTAGTAAGATCTATTTAAAACTTCAGGGCTTCAGATAAGTGAATCTCGTTGATTTTTTACATCTACAACTTTATCTAAATTAATATTTTTCTTAATTAAAATTTCTTGTAACTTTTCCCAGCTTGGTCTAATTAATTCTACAAGCCAACCTAATGTTTTCTTTTCAAATACAAATCTTAAAACTTTTGGTCTTCTTGTTTTTATTAAGCGTATAGAAAAAGGTTCATAATTAAAAAAAGCTTTTAATTCGCGTATATCTACTGTTCTTAAATTTCCAATTCTTATTCCTGTTGCTTTTAGCATGCCGTGAGCTAGAACGTCGCGATGATAAGGAAGCGGAATATCATGTCCGCATACTTCTTACTTAAGAAATATTCTTTAATAAATGCATATTCTGTAGCAGAATTAGCATATAATAATGATATTATTATAATTTCTTCTCGTTTTAATTTGTTAAAAAAATCAAAACAAGTTCTTTGCTCAAAACTATTAATTGAATTTACCGACAATTTACATTCTTTAATAGCTCTTTCTATATTACCAGGAATTGTTTTTTTCTTTAAATAATCTACTAGCTCAATAGCTGATAAAAATTTGTTTTTAGTCCTAGATTTTTTAGCCGCAATTTTTTTCTTAACTTTTATTTTATTTTCTTGTTTTGTTTCTGTTATTTCGACATCGATCTTTGGTTTTCCTTCTTCAACCGATGCAGGAAGCCTATCAGTTATTTTATTTTTATCTTTGTTTTTTGCTCCAGCTAGAATAATTTTACCAGCTTTGGGTGGTCTACCTTTCTGTTTTTTAGAATCTGTCTCTTTACCGAGTGTGTCTGGTTCGCTTCCGTAAGGTGTACTATCATCATCAAAAGACATTATATCCTCTTCTAAGTCCGGAGAATTATCCTTTATGTTACTTAAAATGATACAATATCTTCCTTTGTTCAAGATATTTTGTTCTTTAAAAAGTGGTGATTTTGTGAAAAATATATAGTTTTTATCATAGTTTTTTATTATAAATTTAAATACAATTTACATTTTATAATTATATAAAAATAAAATTACTCCTCCCGCTAGCGCCCTCAAACCAGTGAAATTTTATCTTTTAATTAAAGAGATAAATGCTTTGTTAGTTTCTCCATAGTTTGGATAATTCTAGTTTAATTTTAAAATTTGCAAGTGATCTGCTTTTCTAGCCATTCCAGCCACCGGATTCTAAGAAAAAACGATCTGAACGCTCAATTTTTGGATTCGTTGTTTACAAATTTCGATAATCCTTTTTCAAAAGCTAAACCTAAACCACGAGGTAAAGAGAAGAAGTCTGTTTTATAAGAAGTTGAAGGTGATTTGCTAATAAGTAGTGACTTCGAAGAAAAAGCTAAAGTTGCTGCCGTTACTTTAGAGTTGTTAATAAAAATAAAAGAAACTAAGGAAGCTCATTATTTAAGGTTAAGTGACTTAAAAATTAAAAAAGTTATTTATAAGAAAACAAAAAGTTCTAAAAAACGAGATTAAAAAATAAATTTTTGAGTCTTGGTAATTTAATAAAAAATATTCATAATTAAAGTATTCTACGATCATTTTAATCTTTGTATATATTTTCATTGAAAAGTACATTTAGTTGCTACTGTATGTTTTCGTCTTTAGTATTACAAATAGATCACGAGTAGAGGACAAAAATTCCCTTAGACATATTAGAGTTAGTTATTATTTGATAACGGAAAAGAAGGGATTTGAACCCTTGGTATTTTTCAATACACTCGATTAGCAATCGAGCTCTTTAGACCACTCAGACACTTCTCCTTTGTTAACCTGAGGTGGGAGGATTCGAACCTACGTATCACAGGGCCAAAACCCGTTGCCTTACCACTTGGCTACACCCCAATTAAATCTATAGAATTATATTAAGAAATAGTTTAGTCTCCTATGTTCTTATAGGTATTTGTAAGAAGGAAGCAAGTTCACTTGCTTCTTTTTCTAGTTCATTTAAATTTAGAGGTTTTCTTACGTCTAAAATAGGTATTTCTACATTATTTTTTAGACATATCAATATGCTTTGTTTTACATTAAAAATGTTATTTATTTTTTTTATTTTTATTGCTTCTTTTAAATAATTATTTTCATAATCTTTTGTAAACTTTACGAGCAACTTTTGCATAGAGCTTTTATTCGAATCTTTAAAATTAAAAATTTAACATTTTTATAGGTTTAATTTATTCTTTAAATTTTTAGATATAGCATCGACTTAATTATAATTTGTTGGTACATATTTAATATTTGCTTTTAATACTTGAAGACCTATCTTAATTCGCAATATATCATTAATTGAATACGTAAGGATTATTTGTGGGGTTTTATTGTAAGGAAAGTTATTCCTTAAAATATTTAAAGTTCCTTTTTCTTTATTGAATTCATTATAACCTTCACCAGTATTTGAATATAAAATTAGTATATTAAACTAGAATTAATTTTTTCCGTTTTAAAACTAAACGTGATTTTATCATTTAGCTTACTATATCTTCTTTTATTTGAATTAGTTTGAAATTTTAATTGCATAAATTAAATTTGTTTAAAAATTAATATTAAATATTAGTTTTTCTATTTTTTGCAATAAATTTTTCCTTACTTGATAAGAACTTATTAATAGTCCCAGTGTTCCATAAAAAGTCATTGTTAATCCTTGAGGTATGAAACTAATTTCATTAGTTTGTATAAATGGTATTATATTTTTATTTAAATAGCTTGATATTCCTGCTGTTAAGAATCCTACGCTTCCTAGAAAAACCGTTATATTTACTAGGTAATCATAAAGTTTTTCTGTGTTTATTATTTTTTGTTTTAGTATATTATCTTTTATCTCCATTTATTTTATTATTGTTAAAACTACTCCGGCTCCTACAGTTCGTCCTCCTTCTCTTATAGCAAATCTCATTCCTTTTTCAATTGCTATAGGTTGAATTAGTTCTACTTCCATTTTTATTCTATCTCCAGGCATTACCATTTGAGCAGGAGTTTCATCGTCTGCTCTGAATGATTCAATTTTACCTGTAACATCAGTTGTTCTTACATAAAATTGTGGTCTATATCCTTCAAAAAATGGGGTATGTCTTCCTCCTTCTTCCTTTTTCAGGATGTATACTTGTGAATCAAATTTTGTATGTGGTTTTATCGTTCCTGGTTTTGCTATAACCATTCCTCTTTCAACGTCATTTTTTTGTATACCTCTTAATAATATTCCTACATTATCTCCAGCTAGAGCTTCATCTAAACTTTTTTGGAACATTTCTAAACCAGTAACTGTTGTTGAACGTGTTGGTTTAAGTCCAACTAATTCTACAGTTTCTCCAACTTTTACTTTACCTCTTTCTATTCTTCCGGTTGCAACAGTTCCTCTTCCTGTAATAGAGAAGACATCTTCAACTGCTAATAAGAAGTCTTTGTCAACGTCTCTACTTGGTGTAGGTATGTAAGAATCAACTTGATCCATTAACTCAAGTATTTTGTCAACCCATTTATTTTCTCCTTTTGCTGTTTTTGGATTTTGTGTTAAAGCTTCAACTGATAATAATGCAGATCCTGATACAATTGGTATCTCGTCTCCCGGAAATTCATAGTTATTTAGTGTTTCTCTAATTTCTAATTCAACTAGTTCAAGCAGTTCTTTATCATCTTAGATAGATTTTCTTCTTTTTAATATATATATAAGTCTTAATTTTATTAATTTTTTTTATAAATATTCACATTCGACTTGATCCTCTTTGTTTAAAAATACAACTATATTTGGTACTCCAACTTGTTTTGCTAGTAATATATGTTCTTTAGTTTGAGGCATAGGTCCATCCGCTCCGGATACTACTAGAATAGCTCCATCCATTTGTGCTGCGCCGGTTATCATGTTATTTAATTAAGTATATTTATAACTCATTCTATTAAGCATAACATGATATTTTTTATCATTACGCTTTTAATATGATTATTTCTTTCAAAGTTTTTTGGTTAAAGTTTTTATTTAAACTAATATTGTTATTTTTATAGTTATTTATTCTTTTTTTTGTAAAAATAAATTGTTTTAGTCATTTTTGCTTTTGACGATTTTAGTTTATATTAATTCTTCGCACTTTTACATAATCAGCATGTCCTGGACAATCCACATGTGCATAGTGTCGTTTTTCTGTTTCATATTCTACATGTGCTGTATTTATAGTTATTCCTCTTGCTTTTTCTTCTGGCGAAGAATCTATTTCGTCGTATTTTTTAGCTTTAGAATTTCCTTTTGCTGCTAGAGCCATTGTTATTGCTGCTGTTAGTGTTGTTTTACCGTGGTCAACATGGCCTATTGTGCCTATGTTTACATGTGGTTTAGTACGTTCGAATTTTTGACGTGCCATAATTTATAAATGTTTAGTAATTTTTGCTTTTGGTGGTTTTAAGTTTTTCATTTATATTAATTTATTTACTTCTCTTATTTATTTTTGTTATTTGAAACTTGCGAACGCTTTGTTAGTTTCTGCGCTTCGATGAAGCTCCTCTTTTTTCTTTACAGAATTACCTGTATTATTGAATGAATCAATTATTTCATTACCTAATTTTGATATCATGTCTTTTCCTGGTCGTTTTCTTGCAGATTTTATTATAAATGAAAGTGCTAAACTTGTTTTTCGATCGTTCCTTATTTCAACTGGTACTTGATAAGTTGTTCCGCCTATCCTTTTTGTTTTTAATTCTATAACTGGTGTTGAATTATTTACAGATTTTTCTAATATTTCCATTGCGTCTTTATTAAGAGATTCTTTTGCTTTTTTTATTGCATTATAAAATATTGTTTGTGCTATACTTTTTTTACCTTTTAACATTATTTTGTTAATAAATAATGATACTAGTTTGCTATTATAGATAGGATCTTGATTTATTAAACGTTTTTTGGCAGTTTTTCTTCGTGACATAATTTTTTTCTAATTTATTTATAGTTTCTTTTTGACTTTTACTATCTACTTTTTTTATTTATTATTTAGGTTTTTTTGTTCCATATTTTGATCTTCCTTGTTTTCTGTTTTTTACTCCTGCTGTATCAAGACATCCTCTTATAATGTGATACCTTACTCCTGGTAAGTCTTTAACTCTACCACCCCTTATAAGTACAACAGAATGCTCTTGTAAATTATGTCCTATTCCTGGTATATATGCTGTAACTTCAAAACCAGATGATAATCTTACTCTACTAACTTTTCTAAGAGCAGAATTCGGTTTTTTTGGAGTAGTTGTATATACTCTTGTACAAACTCCTCTTCGTTGAGGACATAATTTTAAGGCTGGTGATTTGCTTTTTTTAGTGCTTTTTTTCCTTTGAGATTTTATTAATTGTGAGATTGTTGGCATTATTTTGTTCTTTTTAAATTTTTAATATTTTGAATAAAATTTAATATTTAATTCTAGGTTTATACAATATTTATTTTAAGGTTATTAAATAATGAAATGTATTTTTATCTTTTATACATATTTTTGATAGTATTTTTGTATTTATTTTTATTTTTGCATTTTGCAAATTTGTTTTTATTTTATTATATTTGAAATTTGATTTTCTTGATTCTCCATTTATTTGTTGTATCCAAATTCTTTTATTATAGGGTTTTCGTTTTCTTCGACTTCCAAATGAATAGTGTAATGATCGTATATATTGTTGATTTACTACTTTAAATAATCTTGAATGTGATCCTTTAAAGCTTTTATTTTGCTTTATTATTTTTTTGTGGCGTTTATGTAAGATTACTCCTCCCTTTATTCTAGTCATATTTTTTAAAGTATTAAGTTTTATTTTTAGAATATACCTATACATTTTTTTATTAACTTTTATTTGAAAAGTTATATTTTAACCGTCGTCTGTAAATTTTCGTTTTGTAGATTTTATGTTAGCTCTAAAAATATTTGTTTATGTACTTGTTATATTTTTCATTTCACTTTTTATATTTGGTTTTCTGTCAAATGATCCTGGTAGAAATCCTAATGCAAAAGATATGTAAGTTTCATTTATATAAATTATAATTCTTTTGTTTACCGGGATTGTAGTTCAATTGGTTAGAGCACCACCCTGTCACGGTGGACGTTGCGGGTTCGAGTCCCGTCAGTCCCGGGTTTTGTTTAAATCATATTTAGTTGTTCGTTTATGTTTTTTAATATAATAATTTATGGTAGAAGCATTGTTGTCAGGTATTATTTTAGGTCTTATGCCTGTTACTATTATTGGTTTGTTTTTTACAGCTTTTTTACAATATGTTAGAAGCGAGAACGATTCTAACATATAGTTTTTAAATATTTAAAATTAAATATTTTTCTTTTCGAATTGGTAGCTCAGGTGGCAGAGCATTCGGCTTTTAACCGATTGGTCCTGGGTTCAAATCCCAGCCAATTCATCATCATTAATTATAATAACATAGATTATTTTGCTAGGATAGCTCAGTTGGTAGAGCGGAGGACTGAAAATCCTTGTGTCACCAGTTCAAGTCTGGTTCTTGGCATTTATTTGGTAAGTGCTTGTATTTTTAAAGTTGTTATATTATGATAATTACCCCTCCAGATCGAGCTATTAGAAGGGTTAAAGTTACTGTTACAAAAGATGCTAATGAAACATCTTTTGAGAAGTGGGCTAAACCTGGACATTTTTCTAGATTATTATCTAAAGGTCCTAATACTACTACTTGGATTTGGAATTTACATGCTGATGCTCATGATTTTGATAGTCATACAACTGATCTTGAAGATGTTTCAAGAAAAATATTTAGTGCTCATTTTGGTCAATTAGCTTTGATTGAAATTTGGTTAAGTGGTATGTTTTTTCATGGTGCTAGATTTTCAAACTATGAAAGTTGGGTATCTGATCCGATTAATATTAAACCAAGTGCTCAATTAATATGGCCTGTTGTAGGTCAGGAAATCCTTAATGGTGATGTAGGTGGAAACTTTCAAGGTTTGCAAATTACTTCTGGTTTGTTTCATATATGGCGTTCTAGTGGTATTTTATCTGACTTTCAGCTATATATTACAGCTTTTGGAGGTTTAATTTTTGCTGCTTTATTATTTTTTGCTGGTTGGTTTCATTATCATAAAGCTGCTCCAAAGTTAGAATGGTTCCAAAATGTTGAATCTATGCTTAACCATCATTTAAGTGGTTTGCTTGGGTTAGGTTGTCTAGCATGGGCGGGTCATCAGATTCATGTATCTTTACCAATAAATAGTTTGTTGGATTCTGGAGTTAATCCTTCAGATATACCTCTTCCTCATGAGTTTATTTTTAATAAACAACTTATGATTCAGTTATTTCCAAGCTTTTCAAAGGGATTAACACCATTTTTTAGTTTTAGATGGTCAGAATATTCTGACTTCTTAACTTTTAAAGGAGGTCTTAATCCACTTACTGGTGGTTTATGGCTTACAGATGTTATTCATCATCATTTAGCATTAGCTGTATTATTTATTTTTGCCGGTCACATGTATAAAACTAATTGGGAAATTGGGCATGATATGAAAAATCTTTTAGAAGCACATAAAGGTCCTTTTACTGTTTTGAATTGTATCGTTCACTTTTAAATTTTATATCATTATTTAAATAAATTTAAAATTAGGAAGACAAAAACAAAGTTTTTAAAATTGATATTAATTATTTCAGTAAATTATAATATTAATGAAATTGACTGTAATTTAATTTTAGTTGTATTTTTAAATAATTTAAATTTGAGTGGAAAACAATTACTTTTTATAGTTAAGAAACTATTTATAAAAGAAGTACGATTTTTTAATTTAATTTTAGATAAAATTAATTATTAAAAATATTTAAAAGTGTTTATTTTTAATGGTTAAGCCGTATACTTGATTAAGTACGTACGGTTTTTGTGGGGAGTTTTTCTCTTAAGAACTCTACCTAGGGCACTGGTCATAAAGGTCTTTATGAAATTTTTACTAATTCTTGGCATGCTCAGCTTAGTTTAAATTTGGCTATGATGGGAAGTTTATCTATCATTGTTGCACATCACATGTATTCAATGCCTCCTTATGCTTATTTAGCAATAGACTATGCAACTCAGCTTTCTCTGTTTACTCATCATATGTGGATAGGTGGTTTCTGTATAGTTGGTGCTGCTGCACATGCTGCAATATTTGTTTGAATAAAAAAAGAAGTTTGATTTTATTTTTAATTAGCGAAATTTATATATTAAATTTTTTATAAATATTTAAAAATTTTATTTATTAACAAACTTCTTTAATTTAATTTATTGACTAAATAATTTCTGTCAAAAGAGTTTTTACATATTATGTTTTTTAAGACGTTATAAAAAACATTTGTTATATATAATAGCTTTATTATCTTTCTTTTAATTTAAGGTTATTTAACGACTTTTTCCTACTTAGGTATTTTGTTAGTTTTATATGGTAAGAGATTATGACGTTACAAATAATTATAATAATTTACTAGATCGAGTTCTTCGTCATCGTGATTCAATAATTTCGCATTTAAATTGGGTTTGTATATTTTTAGGTTTACATAGTTTTGGATTATATATTCATAATGATACTATGTCTGCACTTGGTAGACCACAAGATATGTTCTCTGATGCAGCAATTCAAATACAGCCAATATTTGCTCAGTGGGTACAAAATATACATAATGTTTCTCCTGAGTTAACTGCTTATAATGCTAGTTTTTCAACAACGCCTGTTTGGGGTGGAGAAATTATTGCTATTAATGGCAAAATAGCTATGATGCCAATTACTTTGGGTACTGCAGATTTTATGGTTCATCATATACATGCTTTTACTATTCATGTTACTGTTTTAATTTTATTAAAAGGTGTTCTTTTTGCTCGTAGTTCACGTTTAATTCCTGATAAAGCTAATTTAGGTTTTAGATTTCCATGTGATGGTCCTGGTCGTGGTGGTACTTGTCAAGTTTCAGCATGGGATCATGTGTTTTTAGGTTTATTCTGGATGTATAATGCAATTTCTGTTGTTATATTTCATTTTAGTTGGAAAATGCAATCTGATGTTTGGGGTAATTTAACTGCTAATGGAGTTTCACATATTACAGGTGGTAACTTTGCTCAGAGTTCTATAACTATTAATGGTTGGTTAAGAGATTTCTTGTGGGCTCAAGCTTCACAAGTTATCCAATCATATGGTTCTGCACTTTCTGCTTATGGTCTTATTTTCTTAGGTGCTCATTTTGTTTGGGCGTTTAGCTTAATGTTGGTCGGGCATAAATAATAAACTCTATTTCATTCAATAGTTGATATAATAAAGTTTTTTTATTTTGTTCTATATAAACTTCTTTATTAAAGCAATGTAAAAGTCATAGTATATTTGCAAGTTAAATTATCCTTATATGAAATTTTTAATTGAAAAGTTATTTATTAAGTTTTGATTGTTTTTTATAATATTGAGGAATTTTTACAGTCTTTGGTTTTTAATCAAAATATACAATTAATTTTTTATACATTTGTTTTAAGGATATTTTTTATTCTATTGAAAAATTTTGCCAAATAAACGTTTTATATTGAATTATAATATTTAGTTTGTTTATAGATATTAAATACTTATTTTAATGATTGCAAATAAATAAGTTGTTTTAAAATTTTAGTTATTTTTGAAATTAAAGCGTAGTGAATTGAAAAGTTCTTGCTACGTTTGTGAGAAGCTTTTAATTTTATAAATTCTATCTCATCTTATTTAGTGGTCGAGGTTACTGGCAAGAACTTATTGAATCAATTGTTTGGTCACATAATAAGTTAAAAGTTGCTCCTAACATTCAACCAAGAGCTTTGAGTATTACACAAGGTAGAGCTGTTGGTGTAGCACATTATTTACTAGGAGGAATTGCAACGACATGGTCGTTCTTCGAAGCTAGAATTATTTCAGTTAGTTAATGTATTTTAATTATTTAGGTTTAAATGAAATTTTAATTATAAAATAAAAATATGTCTATTAAGTTTCCTAAATTTAGTCGCGGTTTAGCACAAGATCCTACAACTCGTCGTATTTGGTTTGGTATAGCAACGGCTCATGATTTTGAAGGTCATGATAATATCACTGAAGCTAGTTTATATCAAAAAATTTTTTCTTGTCATTTTGGTCAATTAGCTATAATTTTTCTTTGGACTTCTGGTAATTTATTTCATGTTTCTTGGCAGGGTAATTTTGAGCAGTGGATAACAGATCCGTTACATATTCGTCCTATTGCTCATTCTATTTGGGATCCTCATTTTGGTCAACCTGCTTTAGAAGCTTTTTCTAGAGGACAAGCATTACAGCCAGCAAATATAGCATATTCCGGTGTATACCATTGGTGGGGGTGGGCAAAAATATAATTTAAAAAGTAAAAAGCTATAAATCAGAAATTTATTAAATATTATGTATAAATTTCTTGTAAACATATTTATTAAAATGGGGTTTTTTCCTATGAGCTATTTAATGAAAGATGAATTTAGTTTTGATTTTAAAAATTTAAGGAAAGTGGTAGTTTTTTTATATTGGTTTAACATATATTAGATCACACAGATGTATGTATTAAATTTGCAAAATAAATTGACAATTTTCTTTTTAAACTTTTCATATTTAATTTACTTTTAGATTATAATTTGCCATATAAATAGTTTAAATTTATTATCTTATTTTGAGAGATTTTTATTTATATCTCAAATTTTTATTCAATTTTAGTTGAATAATTTTGATATATCAAGAGCGTAGTGAATTTTATTATTCTTGCTTCGTTCGGAGGAAGATAAAGTAAAAGTTTTTTACTTTTTCAATCCTATTATACTATAGGTATGCGTTCTAATTTGGATTTATTCAATGGTTCTTTATTTTTACTTGCATTATCAGCTTTATTTCTTTTTGCTGGTTGGTTACATTTGCAACCGAAATATGAACCTAATGTTTCTTGGTTTAAAAATGCGGAATCTAGACTTAACCATCATTTATCAGGTTTGTTTGGTGTTAGTTCTTTAGCATGGTCTGGTCATTTGATACATGTAGCTATTCCAGAATCACGTGGGCAGCATGTTGGTTGGGATAATTTCTTATCAGTTGCACCTCATTCAGCTGGATTAGGTCCATTTTTTTCTGGTAATTGGTCAGTTTATGCTGAAAATCCTGATTCTGCAGAACATCTTTTTGGTACTTCTACAGGTGCCGGTGAAGCAATTTTGACATTTTTAGGTGGTTTTAATCCTCAAACAAAAAGTTTATGGTTAACTGATATTGCTCATCATCATTTGGCCATTGCTGTTTTATTTATTGTAGCTGGTCATATGTATAGAACTAATTTTGGTATTGGTCATAGTATTAATGATATTTTGAATGCTCATAAAGCACCGAGTGGTGGCTTAGGTTTAGGTCATAAAGGTTTATACGAGACTTTAAATAATTCTTTACATTTTCAATTAGGTTTAGCTTTAGCTTGTCTTGGTGTTGTTACTTCATTGGTAGCTCAGCATATGTATTCTCTTCCTTCTTATGCTTTTATATCTTATGATCACACTACTATGGCAGCTTTATATACACATCATCAGTATATCGCTGGTTTTATCATGACAGGAGCTTTTGCACATGGTGCTATTTTTTTAGTTCGTGATTATGATGCTTCTAAAAACGAAAATAATGTATTGCAACGTATTTTAAATCATAAGGAAGCTATTATTTCTCATTTAAGTTGGGTTTCTTTATTTTTAGGTTTTCATACTTTAGGTTTGTATGTTCATAATGATGTTATGCAAGCTTTTGGTACTCCTGAGAAGCAAATTTTAATTGAGCCGGTTTTTGCTGAATGGATTCAGTCTACACATGGAAAAAGTGTTTATGCTTTTAGTACTTTACTTTCAGCAAATACTAGTAATGCTTCTTTGGCAAGTGAAGGTATCTGGCTTTCTGGTTGGTTATCGGCTATAAATGATCCTTCTAGTTCTGTATTTTTACAAATAGGTCCTGGTGATTTCTTAGTTCATCATGCTATTGCATTAGGTCTTCATACAACTACACTTATCCTTGTAAAAGGTGCTTTAGACGCGCGTGGTTCACGTTTGATGCCTGATAAAAAAGATTTTGGTTATAGTTTTCCTTGTGATGGTCCTGGTCGTGGTGGTACTTGTGATATTTCTGCTTGGGATGCTTTTTATTTAGCTGTTTTTTGGATGCTTAATACAATTGGTTGGGTTACTTTCTATTGGCATTGGAAACATATTACTTTATGGCAAGGTAATGTTAATCAATTTAATGAGTCTTCAACATATTTAATGGGATGGTTAAGAGATTATTTATGGTTAAACAGTTCACAACTTATAAATGGTTATAATCCTTTCGGTATGAATAGTTTGGCTGTATGGAGTTGGATGTTTCTATTTGGTCATTTAGTTTGGGCTACAGGTTTCATGTTCTTAATTTCTTGGAGAGGTTATTGGCAAGAATTAATAGAGACTCTTGTTTGGGCTCATGAAAGAACTCCTTTAACTAGTTATTTCCAGTGGAAAGATAAACCGGTTGCATTGTCTATTGTACAGGCTCGTTTAGTAGGGTTAGCTCATTTTTCTGTAGGTTATATTTTTACTTATGCTGCATTTTTAATAGCTTCTACTTCTGCTAAATTTGGTTAATTTTATATTTAGATTAGTTTGACAAGAGGAAAAATATATTAATTTAGTTATTTATATGTTTAGAATATAATTTAAATACTTTTTATATGGCAGGTTCAACAGGGGAACGTCCTTTTTCCGACATTATTACTAGTATTCGTTACTGGGTTATTCATAGTGTTACTATCCCATCTTTATTTGTTGCAGGTTGGATTTTTGTAAGTACTGGTTTGGCTTATGATATTTTTGGTACGCCAAGACCTAATGAATATTTTACAGAGTGTGGACTGTTAAGGGTTAAATTATATAAAAAATTGTTCTGAAAAATTTAAACCCTACAAAATATTTCTTATTTATAAATGTAGTTTTTAAGCTTTTAATAGTTAAGGAATTTTTATAACTTATATAGATTGTATTTATATAGGTTAAGCTAGGTATATATATTTGGTTTGAAAATAAAATCATTATATTAAGTAGGTAATTTATTTGTTTAAACACATAGAAAATCCAAAAGGTACTATTTTGTTTATTTGGCTAGAATCAGCGAACCTATTAATTGATAGTTAAAGTCTCGATAAATATTTTTAGTAAATTATTATATAAATTTAATTTTATATTTTTGTATCTAGAACATTTCTTATAGGCTGACTTTTAAGTACAGAATGTGTGATACTCGGGGAATAATAGGAGCCTAACAAATAATAAGATAATTTATCAACAGAATAACCTTATAAATTTTATTTATTTAACAAATTAGTTTTAATTTATAAGAGACAGGATAAAATAAATTATTATAGTAAATTTTATAAAATTTGTAATTTATATTATAATAGACTTTTTTTACTAAATATATTATATTTTAGAGTAGCCGTATGACATTTGTAAAAGTCACGTCCGGTTTCGGATTAGGGAGTTATTTAACTCTACTATAACAAAAAGGCAAGAGGTTCCATTAGTTTCAAGTCGTTTTAACGCTTTGGAACAATTAGTTTGAGTTGAATATAGAATTAATACTTTTTTATTTTTATGATGTAAAAAGTTTTTTGTTTAATATATTTTCTTTTAATTAACTTTCTAGCTCTATTCCAAAATTAATTTTAATTAAGTTTTATTAGATTAATTGTCGTAATCTTAAATGTTAATTATTTTTAGAGTTTAACTAAACTTTAACTGTCATTTATATTAATTTTATCAACAAATTTAGCTTAACATAAGCTATAAGAGTTTTTTTCGTAATTTAAATTTAAGTTTTCTATAGAAAATAGCTTTATTATATTGAAATTAAATGCTTAAAGCCTTATGGTTATTAACCTTATTTGGTTTGTTAATGACTCTTATAGAATTAAAGAGTTAATTTTATAATGAATTAATTAATTAAGACTTATATAATAATAAAATTTATGACTACAAACAAAACAATTACTTATCCTATTTTTACTTTCCGTTGGTTGGCTGTTCATGCTTTAGCAATTCCTACAGTTTTCTTTATAGGGGCTATTTCTGCAATGCAGTTTATTCAACGTTAATATAATTCTTTAATTTAATAATCTTTAATGCTAAATAAGTATCCGTTATTTATTAAGTATCCAATATTTTTAGGAAATTTTCCTTTAGTATATTTTAGTTTTTTATTTATATTAATTTTTAATATGGTACAACCGAATCCAAATAAACAGGCAGTAGAACTTAATAGAACAAGTTTGTATTGGGGCTTGCTTCTTATTTTTGTTTTAGCTGTTTTATTTTCTAGTTACATTTTTAACTAATTTTTAGTTATTAATAAATATACAAGATATAAATTTTATTTTTACAAAATTTTGTTAATTTATTTTATTTAAAGCTATGTCTAATTTGGGAACTACTGGAAGAATTCCACTTTGGTTAGTTGGTACAGTTGCTGGTTTAGCTGCTATTACTGTTTTAGCACTATTTTTTTATGGTTCATATTCTGGCCTTGGATCTTCTTTATAAATTTTTGTAGAATTGTTTAGCATTCTATTTTGCAGGTGTGACGGAATTGGTAGACGTGCGAGATTTAGGTTCTCGTGTCTTTAGATGTGAGAGTTCGAGTCTCTCCACCTGTAATATTTATTATTTTTCGGGCAAGAAGGGATTCGAACCCCTGACACCGTAGTTCGTAGCCACGTGCTCTAGTCCACTGAGCTACAAGCCCTTCTCCCCAGGTAGGGCTTGAACCTACGACAAATCGGTTAACAGCCGATTGCTCTACCACTGAGCTACTGAGGATTTAATTATTTGTGAGGATAAATGGACTCGAACCATTGACATTCGGCTTGTAAGGCAGACGCTCTACCAGCTGAGCTATATCCTCACAGTTAATTATATGTTTAATTAGTGCCTATAGGAACTAAATTTCCTAGTAATATGTTTTCTTTTATTCCTACTAACCAATCAACTTTTCCCATAACAGCGGATTTAGTTATTATTCTTATAGTTTCTTGGAAACACGCTGCAGATATAAAGCTTTCATTTAATAAAGATGCTTTTGTTATTCCTATTATTATAGGTTCATAACTTAGTTTGTTAGTATTAGTGGTTTTAGTTATTTTTTCTATTTTGTTAAGGCTTAATATTTCTCCTTGTATTAGTTTAATTCCAGTGCTTGATTTTATAATTACTTTTGAAGTCATTTGTCTTATTATAACTTCTATATGTTTTTCAGAAATATTAATTCCTTGTGATGTATACACTTTTTGTACTTCTTTAACTAAGAATCTTTGGATATTAAATAAAGTTTTTTTATTTGCTATTTTGTTTTCATATTTGTTGCAAAGTTGTTGAAAAATTTTTTTTGTTCGTTCATGAATAGTTTCGTTTATTTGGTTCATATTATTTCTTGAAAATTGTTTTGCTTCTAATATTTGTTCTATTTTTGGAAGTCCATCAACTATATCTTTGTTTTTTTCTTTTTCAAGTAAATTTTTGAATAAAATTGTATTTGGTTTTACAAATGTGCAATTTTTTAAATTTATTTTTGACTCTTTCATAGTTTTATAATTTTCTCCTATTTTTATAATAGATCTTTTTTTCCTTGTTTCTATTATTATTCCAGTTGGTTTATAGCAATTTTCTCCTATTTTTCCATTGTTTTTTATTTTATTTTTACTTAATTGTTTGTTATGTTTTCTGTTTATTAAAATTTCTTTTTCAAATTTATTTTTATTACTAATTTCATAAATTTTTTTATTTTTATTTTCCGTAAAACTTGTAATTGTTTTTAGTTTTTTTATTTCTTTACAATTTAGTTTTGTTATGTTTTGTGTTTTAGTATTCGTTTTTGTTAGTTTGTTATTTAACTCTTTTGATGAATCTGTTAGTTTTATTTTTTTGTTGTATATTTTTTTAAATAAATTTTCGTTTTCAATAATTTGTCCATTTAACACCCAAATAATTTTTGTTTTATTTATTTGAATTTTAATTTCTCCTGAATTTAAATTTTTTATTTCTTTATAGTTTGTTTTTGTTCCTTTTTCTGTCTTTGATTTTTTCCATTTAGGGATTTCAGCTATTATTTGTTTGTTAAAAACTTTTTTGTTATTTTCTAGGTATATTGTTGAATATTTTGGTAAAATTATTTTTGAAATTTTAAACTTATTTTTTTTTATGTAGATGTTTTTGTTTTTTTCTAGTAATAACATTATTTGTTGGTGTTTATTTTTTATTTTCCTTGTTTCTTTATTAAAATTAAATAGAATTTTTCCTTTGTGTGGTGCATTTATTATTGAAGCGATTTCGCTTGTAAATATTCCTCCTGTATGAAAAGTTCTCATTGTAAGTTGTGTTCCTGGTTCTCCTATTGATTGAGCTGCCAGTACTCCTACAGCTTCCTTTATTCTTACTAATTTATTTGTTGCCAGGTTCCATCCATAACAAATTTGACAAATACCTATATTTAAGTTACATTTTAAAGGAGATCTTAAAAAAATCTCTTTGTTATTTTTCAATAAGTTTTTTGCAATATAATTGCATATATCTTGTCCTTTTGAAAATAATATTTTATTAGTTTGTTTATTTATTATATTTTCTGCTAATACTCTACCTAAAATTTTATTTTTGTTTAAAGTGTATTGTTTTTTGTTCTTTGATATTATTTTTATAATTATTCCGGTATTTGTATTACAATTTTGTTGTTTTATGGTTATATTTTGTGCAACATACACTAATTTTCGTGTTAGATAACCTGAATTTGCAGTTTTTAGTGCAGTATCAATTATCCCTTTTCTTGCTCCGTAACAAGATATGAAATATTCTTTTATGGTTAATCCGTCTTTAAAATTATTTTTAATAGGTGTATTTATTATTTCTCCTTTTGAATCTGACATTAGTCCTCTTAAACCGACTATTTGTTTTATCTGCGATATATTTCCTCGTGCTCCTGATTGTATCATAATATATATTGGATTTAATAAATCGGTTTGTCTATAGTTTTTTATAATATCATTTTTTACAATTTCGTTTGTTATATTCCATGTTTCTATTTCTTTTTGTATAGAGTTTGTCCTTAAGTTTGTTAAATTTTTTTTCCTTTTGTTTATTTTGTTTTGAGTATTTTTTATAAGTTTTTCTTTTAGTTTTGGGATTAAAAGGTCATCTGGTCCTATTGAAATACCTGCTTTTGTTGAATAATTAAAACCTATAGTTTTAAGTTGATTTAGTAATTTATTTGTTCTTACTGTTCCATGATTTGTAATAAACCATTCAATTAGATCTTTTATTTTGTTTTTATCAAAATTTTTATTACAAATTAATATTTTTTTATTTAAATACATATTTTATTTTATTTTTAAATTTTTTTATGATAAGAAAATTCTTTTTTATTTTTATAATAGTTGACTTATGATTGTACTAAAAATTATTCTTCCGGGTGTAGATCTATATATATGGAATATTCCTATAAAAAGTTTAAATATGAAATTTTCGGTTGATGATTTGTAATAGTTTCTCAATATATATAAAGTTTGTTTTTTGTCTTGTTTTAATTTGATTGTTTTGCTATTGTTAGAATTTAATTTAATCCATATGTAACTATGTATATCTATTTTGTTTGTTTTATAATTTTCTAGTATATTATTTTTGTTTTTGTAATATTCAATTAAGTCATATAATGCATTTTTATTTTAAATATGGTTAAAAAATATATAAAATATAAATTTTATTCACAGTATTTTCTTAAGTAAATAAAAAATAGAATTGTTTTCACATGTCAAAAAATAACATCCAAGTATCATATCTTGGCTTGGTATTATGTTGGCTTTTCCAGTAGATGGCATTGTATTATTGTTTATTGATATCATAAGTGTTCTCGCTTCTGATTGGGCTTTTAATGATAAAGGAATATGTATTCCCATTTGGTCTCCATCAAAATCGGCATTGAAAGCACTACAAACCATAGGATGCAGCTTTATTACCTTACTTTTTGTTATTTTAGGATTAAATGTTTGTAAACCAATTCTATGAAGCGTTGGTGCTCTATTAAGCATTATTATTTGTAATAATTATTTTTGTTATTATATATATATAATAGATGTAAATTTTTTAAATATTTTAAATATGAACAATTTTCTCATTTCTTTACATAATGTTTTAATTATTCTTGTTATTGTATTTTTGTTTCTTTCTGCATTTATTTCTAGTTTTACTTTTCTAATGTTATTATAAATTTTTAACTTTAATATTTTGTTTATTATTAAAGGTTGAAAAATTTTTTTAACGTTGAATTATTAGGTTTTCTTTATAGTAAAGTAGATTTGATTAATTTAATATTCATTTTTCATGTCAGTTTTACAAATATTTCTTCTGGTATTCCACATTCGCTTACTTTTAATTTTGGTTCCACAGCTATAACAGATCGTGCTGAAAAATCTATTGTTTTTCCTAGTATATTTTCTCTTATTCTTCCACTTTTACCTTTTATAGAATTTGATATTGATTTTAAGTTTTTATATTAGCTAATGTTATTATTGCAGATTATTAAATTAAAAACTATTTAAATTTTATTTTAAGAATATCTATCTTGATACTTATTTTTTCTTTTCATTTGCATTTATTAATGCGTCTGTACATGTTTGAAGTTTTATTCGTTCGATTTTTATAAATTTTTCTGATACATTCATATTTTCAAGTTGTTTGATTTTATTATTAGTATTTATTATATTTTCATAAAGACTATTATAGTCAGAACTTACAATATTATTATCTGGTAATTTTATTATTGGACGAGTTTCAGGTGGTAATACTGGGAGAATTGTTATTACCATCCAAATAGGTTTAGTTTTAGTTTCAATAAAATAATTTAATAATTTTAATTTATTTAATTCTTTGGTTGTTAATATTTTGTTTATTTTTTGTTCTTTTTGTTTTATACTTGAGATTAAATCAGCAAAAATCTTTTAACAGATATAATATAATTAAGATTAATTTTATTGTTGTTATTCTTAGAAATCTTTGTTTTTTAATCTTTTTAATAAGAATTTTATAGCGTCTCCTCCTGATTTTATTGTTTCATTATTTTTTTTTGTTATAGATATATAAGATTTTTGATATATTAATGAGTCTAAATTTTTACTTTTTTCTAATAGTATAGTAATAATTAAATCGGTTAGATTTTTATTTCTTATTTTAAATATAAGGTTTTATTTAATATTTTATATAAAATAAATATTTTCTCATTAGATATATAACTCGGGTTATTTTTAAAAAACCATTTATGCACGCTAGGAAAGTTTAATTCAATGAATAGGTAATAATTTCCAATAAAAATACTTTTATTTTAAATATGTACACTGTGTTAAATTTTGTTTATTTTAATCTCTTTATCCCATTCTATATCTTCTTATAGTTGAATTTGTTATTTGAACATAACAATTTGGACATATTGTTATTTTATTTTTAATTTTTTTTATTTTTATTTTTTTGTATAGTTTACACAAGCATTGATAATCTTTTTCTGGCCCAAATATTTTTTCGCAAAAAAGCCCACCACTGATTGGTTTAAAATTTTTGTAATTAATGGTTTCAAAAAATTAATTGATTAAATTAGTTTTAAATAATATTTAGTTATACGATTTTATTTTTTTTTTATTTTTTATCTTATTGATTTTGTTATTTTTCCGATTAGTTGACCATTGGGCAGACTTCTTTCTGTCCATTTTAAAATTTGAGACGGAGAAGCTAAATTTATTTTTAAATATTCTTTTAACATTATTTAATTTATAATTTTTTAATTTTTTGTTTATATTTTTATTATTTTATATTACTTTTAAACCTTTAGTTAAATAGATTTTTATGTGATGATTTTTTGCTTATTGATATTTTTATACAGATTGATTCTAATTCTAATATGAAAAGTTTACTTGATTCTGGTATTCCTGGTTCTGGTAAAAGAGCACCTTTTATTAAGTTGTACAATAATTTAAATTTATTTGTTGTATCGTCTGATTTTATTGTGATTATTTCTTGTAAAGTGTATGCACACCCAAAACTTTCCAGTGCCCAAATTTCCATTTCCCCAAATCTTTGTCCTCCTTTTTTGGATTTTCCTCGTAATGGTTGTTTTGTTATTACTGAGTAGGATCCTGTTGATCTTGCAGCTATTTTGTCTTTTACTTGATGAATAAGTTTTAATATATAAGAATAACCTACTGTTACTTTTTGTAAATAAGGTTTACCTGTTTTTCCGTTAAAAACTAGGGTTTTTCCTACATTATTAGGATTAAAAATCCATTTTTTGTTTGTTTTTTTACTTGCTTCGTATAGTTTATTATAAACTATTATTTTACTTGTTTCATTTTTGAAAACTTCATCAAATGGTATTATTTGGTAGTTTTCTTTTAAGTTTTTTCCTGCTAATCCTAAAAGACATTCAAAAAGTTGTCCAACATTCATTCTTGATGGTATACCAAGTGGATTAAGTATAATATCTATTATTTTACCATCTTGTAGATATGGCATATTTTCTTGTTCTAAAAATTTGGATATTATTCCTTTATTTCCGTGTCGTCCTGATATTTTATCACCTATTTGTATTTTTCTTTTTTCTGCAATATAGATTATGATTGAAACAAATTTATTTTTTATTATTCGTATTTCTATTACTTTTCCTTGATGATCACCACTTGTTCGTAATGAAACATCTTTTACTCTTCTTTTTTTGAAAATTAAGTTTAATATTTTATTTTTATAATTATTTTGAGTTGCTTGTTTTATTTTTCCAACGATAATATTTCCTTTATTTAAGAAAATTCCTTCTTTTATAATTCCATTGTTGTTTAAGTTATATTTTTCTTCTCTTTTTGTTTTAGGTATTTTTTTAGTTATTTTTTCATGAAACTGAGTTTAATTATTATAGACTCGTTATTAAATCATACTTATTAAAAATTATTAATATACGACTTTGCTTTTAACATTTGTTTTACGTTAAAAAAATTTTATAAAATTAAATTTATTTTTTATTTTGGTAAGTAAGAAATTTATAACATTGATTTCTTTACATTAGTATTAATTTTATTTTTATTCTAACTTTTCCAGTATCATTATTTAAAATAAATGTTTTGTATTTTTTTATATAAATTGAAGACAAGATATCTTCATCAATTAATCTTTTGTTTATTATAACGGCGTCTTCAAAATTGTAACCTTTCCAGGGCATATATGCTATTAGTAGATTTTTACCTAAACTTAATTTTCCTTTTTTACTATATATACTATCCGTTATTATTTCTCCTTTAACAATATAATTATTTTCTTTTACTATTGGTTTCATTTGAATAAAGTTATTTTGATTAGAAAATCTTTTCTTTAGCAAATAGATTTTTTTATTATTTATTTGTATTTTTTTTGTCTGTAAATTTTTCGCTTTGTAAAATGAAGAGTTATTGAATGATACTATTTTTCCAGTATTTTTTTTTAATTTTTCATAAATAATTATTTTTTTAGTATCAATGTATTTAATTAAGCCACTATATTTTGCTTTTATATTATAGTCATTATTTTTAATTATGATTGTATCTATTCCTGTACTTAATATAGGTGATTCTTTTTTTATTACAGGAATTGTTTGTCGTTGCATGTTTGATCCCATCAATACTCTATTAGCATCATTATGTTCTAAAAAAGGTATCGTTGCAGTTCCTAATGAAAGCATTTGTATTCTTGAAATAGGCATTATAAAAATGTTACTTTTTTTTACTTTTAAAGATTTTTGCATTTTTTCTTGTTTACTTGAGAGAAAAATAAAAGCTTTGTTTAAATTGATTTTAGTTTTTGTTTTTACAAATCTTATTAAATGACTTCTGTTTTTTTCATATTGAAAGAATAATTATATTTGTTATTTTATTTTATCTAGTTTAGGCTTAAAAAAAAAGGCGTTTCAATAAAACCATCTTTATTTATTCTTGCTTCTTTTGCTAAAGACCATATTAAACCAGCATTTTTACCTTCAACTGTTTCTATTGGACAAATTTTACCAAAATAAGTCGGAGTCACTTCTCGTACGACTAGATTAGAATCTCTTTTTTTACTTCCTGTTAATGAATAAATTTTCCTTTTATGAGTAATTTCACTCATAGGGTTTGTTTCTTCCATGATTTGTGATAAATTTGATGTGAATAATTTTTTCAAACTTACACTTATAATTTGTGAATTTAAAAATTCTTTTATTTGAAAATTTTTTATATTTTTTTTATTGTAAATAATTTTTCTTGTTAATAACTTTAGTCTAGACTTTAAATTTTCTATAAGTTTATTTAAATTATTTAATATTTGGTTATTAAGAATTTCTCCTATAAGGATAATTCTTTTATTTGCTAAACTATCAATATTGTCCTTTTCTCCTATTTTACTAATATTTTTTGGTTTTAGTATTTTTAAAATATAATTTTTATTTCAAATATTTATTCAAATTCTAATACACATCCATTTTTTAGATTAATTAAATTATTAATACAACCAAGTAAATCTTCCGCTTTTAGTCTTTTTGATAATAAGTAATTATTTTTTTTATATATTTTTTTGTTTATTTTTTCTCTTCCTGTTTTTCCTAAATCAAAATAATCTTTTATGCATAATTATTTTACTAAAAATTAAAATAATTTATAAATTTCAAATTATATTAAATCATGATTAACCACTCTATTTTGTATTTTATAGAATAATTTTTTTGTTGTGTTTATTTTTAAATAATTTATTACTTCTTTAGAAAATTTCATAATAACCTTTACTTTTTAAAAAATTTTAATTTATTTATGTTTATTCTCTTTTTTTCTTTATTTTGAGTTAAGTTTTTTAAAAATTTTATATTTTTTAAAGAATAAAATATTTTTTTCCTTGTTAATCCTAAATCTTGTAAAACTTTTAATGCAGATAATTTTTTATTTGTTTTTCCTAATTTAAAATAAATATTATCATCGTTTATTAATTACTGTTTCAGTATTGTTTTAACAATAATTTATAATAAAATAGTAAAATATTTTTTTATTTAATCAAGAGTTTATTTTCAAGGTTACCCAGCTTCCTTTTTTAGGTATTATTGTAGTAAGAAGGTTTCCTTGAATTTTTTTGTCTTCGTATGTAAATATTCCTGTACTTCTTACGGATTGCATTAAATATAATTGAATGATAATCATTTATAAATTTAGAGTTAAATAATATTGTTTTGAAAATTTTAATTTTATTTTTTAAAGCACAACCATTATTCGTGGATTGCCATTGATTATAAAATTACCATTTTTAGTTATTAAAGGAATTTCTGTTAAAAGTACATATTTGTTCAGTAATATATTTTTATTAGTTTTTTTTATTGTTAAATTTATATAAACTTTTAATGAATAAGTTTTATTTTTTAAAATACATTCTTCAACATTTGTTAAAGGTAATTTAAATTTTAAATTTTGCGAATTAAAAGTTAATTTGAAATATTTATTATTAATAAATTTTAATTCCATTAAACTATTTTTTATCGGGTAAATTAAAATATTTATTATTTCCCTTTTAAATCTACACAGGCTTTTACGCATGTAGCTTTAAAATTTTTAGAGAAATTAAAATTTTGTTTATAAGTATAAATTTTCTTCATAAGTTTCTATATATTTAGAATACTTATATATTCTGTTTTAAATATTAATTATTTTATTTTAAAATTATTATAAATTTAAATATTATTTTACAAGTTTAAAGTTAAATATTTTCAAAATTTAATTTATATTATTTAAATTCAGACCATCCAATTTATTTTTTAAAAAATCCTTAAAACTTTCTATTTGTAGTTTTTAATAAATTTTTTTTATATTTTAATGAATAAACAGTCTGATTATAAAAGTAAAATTATTCAAAAATCTAACTTCTATTGGATCTGTGGTAATACTTTTTATTTGCATATGTTTATTATAACTCAATTTAATTATGTTCGATTTCAATTTATTATTATAATTAATACGCCAAATCTTAATAAACGTATTATTATACATAAAGTTTATGGCGGTATGGCCAAGTGGTAAGGCAAAGAATTGCAAATTCTTTTATCCCCAGTTCGAATCCGGGTATCGTCTTTGTTTATAAGAATTGAGGTAATTTATTTATATAAAAAACTATAAGTTAAATTTATAATAATTTACATGTTTTTTTATAAAAGAATATTGCTTATATACATAAATCAAGTTCTTAAATTAATTAAAATTTTTATTTATTTTACTATGATTACTTTAGAAAATTTATTAAGTTCCAGTGTACATTTAGGTCATAATATAAAACAATGGAATCCTAAAATGGCTCCTTTTATTTATGGAGAAAGAAATAATATTCATATAATAGATATAGTTCAAACTGCTATATATTTAGAAAAGGCTGTTAATTTTGTTTTAAGATCTGCAAGTCAAAATAAAAAGTTTGTTTAAAAATTAAAATAAAATAATTATAAACTATTTTATTGTTTATGAAATTATAAGACTTTTGATTGATCTATTATTTTCTTTTTGTAAGTACTAAAGTTCAATTTGCTCCATTAATAGAACTTGTGATTAAAAATCGATTTTTTTTAATAAATTTTTATTATTTCTAACGATTAATGTTGTGAAGTTTCCAAATCTATCCACGAAATATGCTACTGCTTCAAATAGTTTTTTTATAACAAATAGATGGCTAGGAGGAACTCTGACTAATTGGTTTACCATTAAAGAGTGTATTAATAAACTTAAAATTTTATGAGATTTATTATATTAAATATAAAACAAAAATTTTCCATAATTATCCTTAATTTTATTAAGAATAATTTATTTATTAAAGAAGAATCAGAACAGTTGGAAAACTCAAAAGTAAAACTAACAAAAAAAGAAATTTTTTTATTAAATAAAAGAAAAGACAGTTTGCTTTATTTAATTAATTCATATTTTAATAGTTAAAATTTTTTATTAAAATTTTAAAAGTATAAATTAACTTGCAAGATTAAACAAATTCTTTAGAGGGTTAAAAGGAATGGACAAATTACCAGACATAGTTATTTTAATAGGACAAAATAACGAAATTATAGCTGTAAAGGAATGTTTAAAAATGAAAATCACATTAATATCCATTTTAGATACAAATTGTGATCCAAGATTAACTGATTTTATAATACCTGCCAATGATGATTCAATATCTTCTATATCTTTAATTTTAAATGAATTAAATTTAGCTATAAGTGAGACAAATTAAATATAATTAATTAAATAATTATATAGTATTAATAACAATTTACTTTTATGAAAATTGCTCAATAAGATTTAAATGGAAAGAAATTAAAAAATTCTTAATTCAATAAATATATTTATTCTTAAATGTTTTTAAAAAGAGATATAAATTAAAAATTTAAATAGAATTTAGAAATTTTTTTATTACAAAAATTATGCTAGAATATTTTATACCAAACTGCAATTTTGATTTGATTTCTGAAAAAGTACAATTAAAGTTAAATTTATAAATTTTTTAATTATTTCATACGTAAAATATAACTATATAATAAACTTGCTGCCGTAATGTGAATAAATATTCTTTTTATATTTAAAATTGATTTTTTAATTGTCATATTAGAATAAAAAATTTTTATTTAAAAGAAGTTGGACAACATTTTTATTGGTCAATTTTTTCTTATCAGGTTCATGGACAAGTACTAATAAATTCGTGGATAGTTATTTTAATCATTGCGATTATTAGTATATTAACAACTAGAAATTTACAACTTATTCCAGGTAATGGACAAAGTTTTATAGAATTTGTTACTGAATTTGTTCGTGATATTGCTAAAAACCAAATTGGAGAAAAAGAATATTTAAAATGGGTTCCATATTTAGGAACGCTATTTTTATTTATTTTTGTTTCCAACTGGTCTGGAGCATTAATTCCGTGGAAAATAATTGAATTACCTAATGGGGAACTAGGAGCACCAACAAATGATATGTGCGACCTGAAACTTAGTTAAATAGATTTTTATAAAATAGAGCAAAAATAATCTTCTTCATTAATTATTTTACAATTTATAACAAAATTTATTTTTAATTGTAAAACATTATTTTAATTATAAGACAGGTTTAAAAAGATGTATTATAAATTATACATCAAAAAGGAAGAAGTAATCTATAATATATAAACTTCTATACTTTCATTTCAAAGCAGTATACATTAAAAAATGAATGTACTGATTATAAGAAGAAATTCATTAAAATTTCTATCAAACAAATACTACAGTAGCATTAGCGTTACTTACTTCAATATCGTATTTTTATGCTGGAATAAGCAAAAAAGGATTTTTGAATAAAAATAGAAAATATTCACTAAAAATTAAAACATTCTAACTTTTTATAAAAGAAATCAAAAATTTATCTTTATTATCATATTTTTCTAAATATGTTCAACCCACACCTATTTTGCATTTTTAAATTCATTTTAAAAACTAATTTTCGCATAATAATTTAAAAATTCAAAAAATAAAAACTTATATAGTTTCAATATTTATTTTTTATACATAAAAATCAAAAATAAATTAATATATTAACTTAATAATGTTATAAAAATTAGATACTAAATGATAATTGACTATTAAATACTATTGTTATTCAATTTTAATATTGAAAAGATTTGAAATAAATCATCTTTTAGTAACTTAATGCAAGCCATATACTTTTAAGTAAAGTACGTATGGATTATAAAAGGGGAATCGAAATCTCTATTTAACTACCAATAAATATTCTAGAAGATTTTACGAAACCATTATCATTAAGCTTCCGATTATTTGGAAATATACTTGCTGATGAACTTGTTGTAGCAGTAATTTGAATTAAAATTTTATACCTAATATAAAATTTAATTAAATTAATTTTTTTGAATTTTAACTGAAAAATTTTTTATTCCTATTTAGTATCATTAGTTCCACTTGTAGTACCAATTCCTTTAATATTTTTAGGTTTATTTACTAGTGGAATCCAAGCATTAATATTTGCAACACTATCAGGATCTTTGAGAATTAATTATTTAATATTCTCTTTCAAAATTATATTTATTTTTTAGAAAACAAGTAAAATATATTATACAACATATATTGGAGAAGCTATGGAAGGTCATCATTAATAAATAAAAAAATGATGTAAAAACTTTTTAGAGAGTATGATATAATAAAAATGATATCTTTTGGTTTAATTAAACTGATAATAAATTCACAAAAACTACTATTTTATATTTACAAACTATTATGAATCCAATTATTTGTGCAGCATCTGTTATAGGTGCAGGTCTAGCTATCGGTCTAGGTGCTATAGGCCCTGGTATAGGACAAGGAACAGCTTCTGGTAAAGTTCGACTAATAATAACTTTAATTAAAAAATACTTTAATAAGAAGTTTAAAAATAATAGGTATATATTTTACTAAAACAATAAATTAAATAATTAAAGAATATATTGTAAACTGTTAAATTAATTTCACTTAAAATAAACAGAAGAATTAACTTCAATAATGTTTAATTAAAAAGAGCGTCAAAAATTAAGAAATTTACTCTATGTTCATAAACAAATAAAAATTATTTAGTTTTATGCAATCGAAGGACTTGCACGTCAACCAGAAGCGGAAGGAAAAATCCGCGGTACTTTATTACTTTCTTTAGCATTTATGGAAGCTTTAACAATTTATGGTTTAGTTGTAGCACGTATATAAATATCTACGCACAAATAAATAATAGGAAATTAATTGGATAAAATTTTTGAATTCTTACTTTACTAACTAAACTAATTAAATAATAGGTGCTATATATATAATTTAAATTAAACAATGTTAAAAGAGAAATCCTGCTCCATTAAAATACGGCGTATAAATTTATTTCTGAAACTATAAAATAAATATTTAATCAATAAAAATTTTTTTATCTTATAATTTGAATTTAACAAATTAAAGTTTTATAGTTATATTAATAATTTAAACATACTCAAATATAAATTTATTAATAAAAAGCCGTACATATAGAAATATATACATACGGTTTACAAGGAGGAAACGGAATCTATCCTATTTAGCCATAATATTTGCTAATCCATTTGTTTAAGTATAAAAATAATTTTAGAAGTAACTAAAATTATTTAAATTGTTTTCTAAAATGTAAATTATAATAATAAATACTTATGTTACAAAATATAAATTTAAATACTATTCTTTCTCATTCAGATGGTTTTGGAATTAATACAAATCTTTTTGAAACAAATATATTAAATCTAACCGTAGTAATAGGTGTATTATTTTATTATGGTAAAACTTTAATTTTGACACGAAAATAAAACTTGTTATTTTCTCAAACTAAATTAATCCATCGTTTGAAAAGTTTTTTAAAACTAAATTAAAATAAACGACAGCCAAAAAAATTAATAAGATTATAATTATAAAGTTCAATTAAAGGAATTCTTAATCTTTAAAAACATTTGAGAGAAAATAATGAACGTGAATAATATAAACCAAAAATTTAATTATTTCTAAATAATATTGATTTAAATTTAAATTAGTAAAATCGTATGCAAATGAAATGCAGGTACGAATTACCAGTCAGTTTTATAAAAACTTAACTAAACTAAGTGATATTGTAACAAATAGAAAAAATACTATCCAAAAAAGTCTAGAAGAAGCTGAAAATAAGTTTCGACAAGCTGCTGAAAATCTTTCTTTCGCGAAAGAGCAACTTCAAAAAGCTAAAGTTAAAGCTGAACAAATTCGAAGCCAAGGATCATCAATCGCAAAACAAACTTCTAAAAAAATATTAACTTCGGCTGAAAATGATATAAAAAGATTAAAAGAAACTACTCTGTATGCAATTCAATTTGAGGAAGAAAAATCAATTGTTGAAGTAGTTAAATTATAAACATTACCTTTTAATAAATATAAGGAAAATTCTAGAATAAAATTCAAATTATCAATTGATATAAATAAAAATTGTTTAAGTTGAAATTTAGTATTCAAAACTAAATATAAACTAAAAAAGATTATATAAACATATAAAATTAATTCGTATGTATTGAATTAATAAGTGATTTACTCATAAATACTTAATGTATTAAAAATATAATTCAACGAATATAAATATAATCTATTTCTAATATTATTAATACGTAAAATAAAAAACGCTAAACTATATAAAAATATAATGTTTAGCATTTTAAGATGGGAAACCTAATCACATTGTCAAAAACTTACAGATTTAGCAATAATACGAGCTGTTGAAGTACGAGTATATTAAAAATTTTATAAATGTATTAATATTATGCTTGAATAATTAGATAAAATAAAACTTTTTCAACTAAAATTATAATAATATTATTTAAAATACGAAATCGAAATTTTATAATAACGAAAGAAAATGAGCAATATAATTGAAGTAAATTATGTAATGTTCTAGAACAAATAAATATTTAGTTCATAAAATAAAACAATCTTTAAATACAAATATACAAAAGAAAATAGTTTTACAAAATACTGAAAAATTATCGTTATTTAAAAAATAAAAATAATTATACAGAAAGGAACGAAGTAATAAAATAATATAAATAAATTAAATTCTTTACAAAAGTTATTCATGAAAAACTTGTTAAAAAAAATTTTTATGGTAAAAATACGTCCAAACGAAATAAGCAAAATTATACGTCAACAAATTGAAAAATATAACCAAGAAGTTAAAATATTTAATGTAGGAACTGTTTTACAAGTTGGTGATGGAATCGCTCGCATTTATGGTTTAGAAAAAATTATGGCCGGTGAACTTGTTGAATTTGAAGAAGGAACTATAGGGATAGCCTTAAATCTTGAATCAGATAATGTTGGTGCAGTTCTAATGGGAGACGGACTTTCATTACAAGAAGGAGCTTCTGTAAAAGCAACTGGTAAAATTGCACAAATACCAGTAGGTGAAGCTTTCCTTGGAAGAGTTGTTAATGCACTTGCAAAACCCATAGATGGAAAAGGTGATATACCTAGTTCAAAAACGAGATTAATTGAATCACCAGCACCTGGAATTATTTCTCGTCGATCAGTATACGAACCACTACAAACAGGTCTTGTTGCGATAGATGCTATGATCCCTATTGGAAGAGGACAACGCGAACTTATAATAGGAGATAGACAAACTGGAAAAACAGCTGTTGCAACTGATACAATATTAAATCAAAAAGGAGAAAATGTAATCTGTGTTTATGTAGCCATAGGACAAAAAGCATCTTCTGTAGCACAAATATTAACAACTTTAGAAGAAAAAGGAGCTACAGAATATACAATAATTGTTGCAGAAAATGCAGACTCTCCTGCTACACTTCAATACTTAGCACCATACACAGGAGCGGCATTAGCAGAATACGGACGAGTTTAATTTATAATATAACAAATGTAAAAATGAAATCTAAACTCAAAATGAAGAGTAAAATACTACTACACGATAAATTAATAAATTAAAATATAATGCTGAAAATTATAGTTTACTTATATAGAAAGTATTCAAATAAAATAAATTAAAAAATATAAAATAAACGAAATTAACAAAAATAATAAAGTTAAAAGATAAAATAAAATTTTTAATAAAATAATTGTAAAAGCTGATCGCTAAAATGCCTTATCAGTTTGATGGTAAATAAACGTTATTTAATCTAATTTTAGTGCGGCAAAGAATCATTAAATAAAATCATTAAACAACTGATCTAATTAAGTCGTAATCTCCAAAAAATTAACTAAAATGATAAGCAAAATCATAATTAAATTGACATAAATAAACTAAAATTATTAACTAAATGAAAAATAATTTTTTGAAATAAAATTAAATAAATTATAAACAAACTTAATAAAATTATAAATAAAAATTGGAAAAACGAAACTTGCTACTTTAATATGATTTCAAATAATTATTAAATATAATTATTTAGAAAATGACTTAAAACATTTATTTAAGTAAACAAAAAGCTGTATGAAATATTCTTGTACAGTTTAAATGGAAATATTATATATAATATTGACCAAAATGTATTCAGGTCGTCATACCTTAGTAATTTATGATGATTTATCTAAACAAGCACAAGCTTATAGACAAATGTCTTTACTTCTTCGCAGACCACCAGGACGAGAAGCATACCCAGGTGATGTTTTTTATCTACACTCAAGACTTTTAGAAAGAGCAGCAAAATTAAGTAATGAACTAGGAGAAGGAAGCATGACTGCATTACCTATAGTTGAAACACAAGCTGGAGATGTATCGGCTTACATACCAACAAATGTAATTTCAATTACAGATGGACAAGTATTCTTATCAGCTGATATATTCAATTCAGGAATACGACCAGCAATAAACGTAGGGATATCAGTTTCAAGAGTAGGATCAGCCGCACAAATAAAAGCTATGAAACAAGTTGCAGGAAAATTAAAACTTGAACTAGCTCAGTTTGCAGAATTAGAAGCATTCTCTCAATTTGCTTCTGATCTAGACCAAGCAACACAAAATCAATTAGCGAGAGGAGCAAGATTAAGAGAATTGTTAAAACAATCTCAATCTTCTCCACTAACAGTAGCAGACCAAATAGCAACAATATATACAGGAATAAATGGATATTTAGATAGCATAGAAATACAAGATATTAGAAAATTTTTATCAGGACTACGTGAATACCTAAACACAAGTAAACCTAACTTCAAAGAAATAATAAATTCAACTAAAACATTCACAAATGAAGCTGAAACAATACTTAAAAATACAATTCTAGAATACAAAAAAACTTTTGTTAAATAAGTAAGTAAATAAAATACATTAAATTATTATAATTAAGTAAAGAGAAAAGTATAAAAGATAAAAGTAAATTTATAAATATGATAAATACCTTTATTAGATTCACAATAAATATAAAAGTAAAGATTAAATAAAACTAACTAATTTAACAAACTTATACCTGATGAGGAATATAAATTTGAAAAAGAAACTAAATTACTTTTTTAATTCTGAACTTATAGATTACAAGAACATTTATTTATTAAGAAAATTTATAACAATCCAAGGAAAAATTTTACCAAGAAATTTAACAAAATTAACATCTAAACAACATAGAATACTTGTTAAATCAATTTGATAAAAAAGTTTACTTAATAATAAAAATTATAATAATGAAAAACAAGTTAAATTCATAAGACTAAAAATAAAGAATTAATTTATTATATATTTATTCAATACTTCCCGAATAAAATCTATATCTAAAATAAACTTACTAATTAAACAATCTCGTATATTAGGCCTGCTTCCATTTATAAACAAAGAAACCGCTTAATTTTTAATTAATAATAATTAAAAAGTTAATGAATCAGGAAAAAAACGATTAACTTCTATTAATAAACTAGCAGATAAAACTAACCAAATTAAACTTATAACAGGTGCTGTAGACAAATAAGTAGTAAAATTTTTCATATAATTTAACAAATTAAAAAAATATTCATATTTATAATATACTATTCTAATATAATTTTAGCAAAATATAACGGAATATAGCGCAGTTTGGTAGCGCATTGCATTTGGGATGCAAGGGCCACAGGTTCGAATCCTGTTATTCCGATATAATATAGGAGAGGTGTCCGAGTGGTTTAAGGTCCTGGTCTTGAAAACCAGTGTAACAAACGTTACCGAGGGTTCAAATCCCTCCTTCTCCGTACTAACTAAATCAAACAATTAAACAACTTTTTTGGTATAAATATTAATTTAAAAAATAAAAATCAAGAAAATAAATAATTTTTCTTATCCAAACTACTAATAGCGTATTTAAAAGCAAAAAAAGGAGTTACATATAAATCAGTATAAATTTCCATATTTATTACCCCAAATAAATTTTCTTCAACATTTGTAACAAAATAACTTAAATAATAGTGAAAATATTATTCAAAAAACTTTTTAAAATAATATTAGAAGAAAATAAAGTCACAAGAAAAATTAGAAATGAAAGAATCTTTTCTTTATAAGTTAAAAAAAACTTCATAATGAATACTAAAATTATTTATAAGAAATAATGAACATAAATAAAAAAATTCACAAATAAAATCTGAAAAAGATTCTATAATCAAACGGACATTTTACAGAAAAATCAATTGGAATAGAAATATCATATTTCAAAAATTTAATATCTTCTTGCAAAAAAGCAGAAGTTTTTGAATCAAAATCCAAAAACGTATTTAAAAAATTATAATTATCCAGTTTTTTATTATGTAAAATTTTTATAGACTTAAATTTTGTAAAGATATCAGAATCTAAATATTCAAATCCTTCTGAAAAAATATATTCATTTATAGGAAAAAAACATTTAGAAAATTTTAAATCTTTAGCAAACAAAATTAAATTAAAAATCTTCCAAGAACAAAAATAATAATAAAATATTTTAATTTATATTATTAAAAAAAAACAAAAAAGATATATTTAATTATTAAAAGGCACAAATTACTTTTCAATAATAAAGAACGAATAGAATTTGCTAAAGTGACTGGATTATCAATATTCATAATCTTAATAACTAAAAAACGGGATTTTAAATTTTTATAACTATTAATAACAAATATATTTAATAGCTTCATAATTTATAAAATATAAATTCATTTATAAATATAATTTGTAAAGAAAACAAACAAAATAAAATTGAAACTTTTTAACAGATAAAGTTTAAGTAATAATACACTATATTCTTGAATTAACTAAGTTAACTCTCTAAATTTAAACAACGAAAAAGTTTAAAGTACCTACCAAAAATACTAATAAAGCCCAAGTAGTTGCACCAATTACAATATAAGTCTTATTTTCTTGCCAACCATTAGGAGAGGCAAAAACAACAGGAACTAAAATTACTAACAGAAAAGATACCACAACTAAAAGTAATAAAGCTAACTGAAAACTCAATAATATTACGTTCATAAATAAAATATAATTAAATAAATTGATATCATTTAAACCAAAAGAATTCTAATTAATAGCTATAATAGCACCAGCTTCTTCTAAAAGTTTCTTCACTTCATCAGCTCGTTCTTTTGTAACATTCTCTAAAATAGGTTTAGGCAAAGTCTCAATAAGATCTTTTGCTTCTTTCAACCCCAAAGAAGTTAAAGTACGAATTACTTTAATAACAGTAATTCGTTTGGAAGCCGGAACATCCGTTATTATAACATTAAATTCAGTTTTTTCTTCTGTAACATCTTCTTCAACTTTCGTAGAAGCTCCGGAAATTGGAACACTAGAAACAGATAAACGTGAAGACGAAACATCAACTCCGAAAGTTTCTTCCAAATATTAGAAAATACTATTTCAATAAGATTAATTAAAAAAACAAAACTATATATATTAAACATAGTAAATAAGAATATACACAAAATTCTTGAAACCAATTGAGATGCCTCTAATAAACTAATATTTTTTAATTCTTCAATTATTTTTTCAACTTTTTCTGACATATAAAATAAATATATATAAAATTTCTCAAATAGATAATTCTGAAAAACTATAAAACTAAACAAAATTTATATTAACAAACAATTAACGTTTTGAAAATTGTGAAGCTTTTCTAGCTTTTCTTAACCCATATTATTAAATTAGAAAGAAAACTCTCCATTTTAAAACTAAACATAAGAAATTAAATTATTAAGCTTATTAAAAGAAAAGAAATTTCTTCTGATTTACTAATCAGATAACTTTTAATGAAAATAAATAAACACCACAATTAAAGACTAAAATAACATATCATAAAGACATTAAAAATATGTATTATAAATTTACGTTCACGTTAAAATCTTACTTCTTCTTTCTTTGATACGAGAATCACGATTAAAAAAACCATACGATTTTAAATTATCTATAGAAGCTTGATCAACTAAATTAAATAAAACACGAGCCAAAGCAAGTCGTATAGCATAAACTTGCCCCATAATTCCTCCACCATTAACTAAAACATCAAAATCAAACTTGGAATCAAGATTTGAAATCAACAAAGGTGCTTTACAAGATAAAATTACTTTCAAAAAATGTCATACAATAAACTAAAAATAAAATTAAAATAAAAACTATTTATAATTTAATCAAATTAACTAAATTAATCATAAAATCAATTATAAATAAATATCGAATATTAATAAAAAAATTACTTAAATAATTGATAATAACTAAGTTTAAAAATAAAATAAATCAAAAATTGCATTAAAATTAAAATAATTTTGAATATCTTTACCGTTTATAACAATATTACCGCTTCCAACTGACATTCGAATAGTTGCAATTGAAGATTTTCTTTTAAATTGACAAATAAATCTTTTTAATTAAAAGAAAAGAAACTAAATTTTAAAAATAATATAAAATATTAAATTTTTATTTTTAATAACACTCTACCAACGTTTTTATAAAGCTTTTTTTCCATAATAAAAAAATAATCTAAAACTAATAAAAGTATAAGAAATAAACAACCTGAAATATAAATTTACGAATTAACCCAATTGAATAAAATTTTAATAAGCAATGCCCATACTACGAGTAGTTTCCGAACCTAAATAAACACGAACACTAAGAAAATCCGTCGGACAAGCTGACTCACAACGCTTACAACCAACACAATCTTCCGTTCTCGGAGATGAAGCAATTTGACCTGCTTTACAACCATTCCAAGGTACCATTTCTAATAAACGAGTAAAATAAATTTCTCAAAGATCCGAACAAGCATAATTCCAATAAACATACAGCTCAAAAAATAAAAAAAAACTTTCTTAAAATAGAAAATTAAGAAACAAAAATTAAATTTGTAAATTTTTAATAATAGAACAATTTACTCCCTTTATAGAAAAATTTAAAATAAATTTCAAAACTTCTAAAATATACAAACAAGGAAAAAAATTTATAAAATAAAAACTAATAAAAGACGTTTATATATTGAACTTTTTAAAAAAATGATATTAATTAAATATAAATTTCAAATAAACTTATATATATTTTATTTAAGCTTAAACATCTGTAGGACAAGCACGAACACACTGAGTATATAAGTAGGAAAATTAAAAACCTCTAAACAAACACTTCTTACAAATCTAAATTATAAAATGCTTTATATATAACTCTAAATCTTCTACTTGAAGTAATTAATCAAGCAAAATATTAAATCCTTCTTTACATAATCTTATAATAAAGACCATACAATAATAAATATTTTTAAGTACAGTAATTAAACATAAAAAGAAACATAAATATTCAAAAACAGCCAATACAAGTATCATATATAGAAAATTAAGTATATTATAAAACTCATTTCCAAATCGTACAAACAGTATTATATACTGTACACGACTTTAATATAATTAATTATTAGAAAAACTTTATTTTGCAAGTTTTCTAAAATAAAACAAATAAGTCAAACAAAAACTTCTTCCAACTAGATAATTGATATGATTTATAACCGGAAAAAAATAATTTTAAAAAATAAATACGTGATAAAACTACGCAAAAAGTAATAATTAAAACATTCATATTAAAATATAAAATAAAAAACTTCCAGCAAAACAAACTAATTTTTAATCCAAAATTTAACAGAATGAGACATATAATATAAATTATCAAAACTTATTAAACTAAATTATTACATCTTAAAAATCTAAAGAAGAATCAAAAACAAAATTACTTTTTTTATTATTTATTAAAGATTTACCTAAAGAAATAGCAAAAGTAAATTTTTTCAAAACTTTCTTGTTCCAAGAACTTCGTCTAGAATTTCTTTTTGATCTTGAAGTTTTTTTCTTAGGAACAGCCATATTGTATATATATTTAATAAATAAATTTGATTATTAAACCTTAATTTACAAAGAAACAATTAACTAAAAAAAATAAAAACTAAAAATAAAAACTACGAAAATTATAATTTATCAATAGTTTCAAACTCAAATTTAATTTCTTTCCATACTTCACAAGCAGCAGCAAGTTCAGGAGACCATTTACAAGCTTCACGAATAACATCTCCTCCTTCACGAGCTAAATCACGACCTTCATTTCTAGCTTGTACACAAGCTTCAGAAGCAACACGGTTTGCAACAGCACCTGGATAAAAATTAGGTAAACTAAAATACCCATTTTCAAACTAAACATAATTTTATTATTTAGCTTTTAAAAGTTCTTTATCTTTAAATGAACAACTTTTTAACACAAAATATATTTAAAATCTCTCAATTAAACTTTTTCTTAAAAGTGAATTGATTCAATAAGTAATCAAAAAAACTAAGTTAAAACGTAAAATAAAGCTTTCAAAAACACACCGATAAAAACAAATATAAAACTGTATTGAAAAAAATTTAGAAATAAATTGCATTCTTGATAAAAAATAGTATAAATCTTATTCGCACTGCGTTACCCCAAGGATGTCCTAAAGTACCTCCACCAAACTGAAGACAAGCATCATCACCAAAAATTTCAGTCAAAGCAGGCATATGCCAAACGTGAATACCTCCAGACGCAACAGGTATAGTACCACCCATACCACACCAGTCTTGTGTAAAATAAATACCGCGTGAACGATCTTTTTCGATATAAGGATCTCTCATTAAATCAACGAAACCTAAAGTAACTTCGCGTTCACCTTCTAATTTACCAACAACTGTACCAGAATGAAGGTGATCACCACCAGACATACGAAGAGTTTTTGCAAGTACACGGAAATGTATACCATGGTTTCTTTGACGGTCAATAACAGCATGCATAGCACGGTGAATATGAAGTAATAAACCATTATCACGACAGTATAAAGCTAAAGAAGTATTAGCAGTAAAACCACCAGTCAAATAGTCATGCATAACGATAGGAACCCCTAGTTGGGCTGCAAAAATAGCACGTTTGTACATTTCTTCACAAGTTCCAGCAGTAGCATTTAGATAATGACCTTTAACTTCTCCAGTTTCTGTTTGTGCTTTATAAATAGCTTCAGCACAGAAAAGGAAACGATCTCTCCAACGCATAAAAGGTTGTGAGTTTACATTATAAAACTAGAAAATATTAAATAATTTAACCGTTTTCGAACCCTTTGCAAAAACAACAATGCTTACAAGGCTCTATATAATTAACACCAAACAAAACATTTATACCTTAAACATTAAATATTAAGGTAAAATAGTAAAGATGAAAATTAAAGATCTAAAAAAATCTCTTCTGATTTAAACTCAAAATTTTTATAAACTTTTAGTATATAAATCAACTTAATGTTTTATTTACAATTAATTTTTATTTTTCGCTATAGACCAAACTACAAATTAACATACTAAATAGATCATAAAATTAAGTTAAAACAATAAAACTTTTTACTATCAAAATTAAACTTAACTATTAAAAAAAATTCAAATTTAGATCCTTTCCAAATGTAGTTATCATGTTTCAATTTCAATTATATAACAAGAAAAATATATTCTCGCTGTATAAAGTATAAAAATTACACTTACAGCTTTATCTTGAGCTTAAACTTCTTTAAAATAATAAAATTTTCAAGATAGAACTTATATAAACAAATTAATATAAACTAACATATCACCCTTCATCATCTTTTGTAAAATCCAAACCACCTCTTAAACATTCGTAAACCGCACGTCCATAATTCTTAGCTGAAAGACCTAATTTAGGTTTAATTGTACAACCTAATAAAGGACGACCATATTTATTAAGTCTATCTCTTTCAACTTGGATACCATGAGGAGGACCTGCAAAAGTTTTAACATAAGCAACAGGCATACGTAAATCTTCCAAACGTAATGCACGAAGAGCTTTAAAACCAAAAACGTTACCAACAATACTAGTTAATAAGTTAGTAACACTACCTTCTTCAAACAAATCAATAGGATATGCAACATAAGCAATGAATTGATTTTCTTCCCCTGGTACTGGTTCTAAATCATAACAACGCCCTTTATATTTATCCAATTGAGTTAATCCATCAGTCCAAACAGTTGTCCAAGTACCTGTAGAAGACTCAGCAGCAACAGCAGCTCCACATTCTTCAGCAGGAACACCTGGTTGTGGCGTCATACGGAATGCTGCCAAAATATCAGTTTCCTTTACTTGATAATCAGGAGTATAATATGTAAGACGATAATCTTTTACTCCAGCTTTAAAGCCAGCGCCTGTTTTAGTTTCAGTTTGAGGTGACATCTTAAAATAAATTAATTATATGCAATAAAACTAATAACAACTTTTATTGAAAATTGTAACAAAATAAACTAAATAAAAAATAAATTAACTAATCTTTGCTACAGCTTGAGCTACTTGTATAAACAAACAAATTCGTTAAAAAAACATAAAACAAACTTAATTATAATGCTATTAAAAAGATTTTTAAAAACACACAAATCTAGCACGAGCTTTTTTAAACCTAGAAATAGCCTCAAGTTTTTTTTTCGAATCAGAAGTTGAAACATTTTCTAAATTTAATTTAGAGTCTAAAAACTCTACTTCAGCTTGTTCAACATTAATATCATAAAATTAAGTGAAAAAAACACTCATTACCAAACTGGACATAAGAAAATTATCATAAAATTAAATTTTTAAACTCATTTAATGAACTTTACGTATCAATTAATAATATAAAGCTCTAAAACTTAAAAAGTTCTTTAAAAATTAAAGAAAAGTAAATATATAATTTAGATGAACTATCTTTTGAGAAATTAAACAATATGAACTTTAACTAAAAATAGTATAAAAAACTGTACTTTATTAAGTAAACTAACAAGTTTACCCTTATAAACAAAATTTTAAAATACTTTATAATAATCTTTACTGAATTTTATTCTAATTTGATTTATCTTTAATTAAATATTCCGGACATCAGCTTTAAAAGAATTAGAAAACTTCTAATAAATAAAATTAGCTTTAATTTATACCATAATTAAATTAAACAAACAAAACAGAACCTGCAAAAAATATAGAAAATTAATAAAAAAGTAATTATAAATAAAGAACAAACAGATCCCAACTCAGCCTCATTAACTAAAATGGTAACTTTATTATTATTAACTAAAGCAAAACCACCCATAACAGCAACATAAATCCAACTCGAATTATTATCTGAACGAACCATCATAAAATGAAGATAGAAAATTCCCCTCTTAGAACTATACGTACAAATTTCTAAATATATAGCTCAATTTTAATACTATATTAAATAAAATTAAAAAAATCCTTTTAGGTTTAATAATATACTATTAACTTATTACTAATAACTATACCTCAAAAGATATCTGAAAATACAAAACAAAACTTGTGTTTTCAACATAATATAGAATAAAACAAAATTGACACAGGATATTGATTTCACAAAACTAAAATTGTAAGGCCCACAATTATACTAGTAATGTGGTAAGATAAAATTTTAAAAATATTAGCGCAAAAATTATCAAAAACTAGTTAAATTTCTATTATATATCAAACGACCTGTATCTAAACCAGTAAGTAAAGGAATATGATCTTTTAGAACACCCATTTGACCTGTCAAAGTAGGTAAAATAATTTCTCTAGTACTAGATTTCCAAAAAACACGATCTGGAACAAACGAAGTAGAAAAAAATCCCCTTCACAAACTGAACAAGTATTAACCAAACTATACATACAGCGATTAAAACCTAATTAAGGTAAAAACAAAAACGTTTTATAAAAATGTAGTTAAACCAAAAATTAAAAATTAAAAAAGAAATTATAATTACCTTTTAATTTATAAAAATTAAGAAGGAATAAATAAAAATGATAAAAGCTTAAAAACAATAAAAGAAACTTTATCTAAAATATAAATATAACATACGTCACGCACTAATTGAAACATCTAAATTCATAAAAAATAAAAAATAAAACATAATCAAACAATAACTAAAAAACTAATATTAAACCAAAGTTTTCGCTTTTTCTATACTCTCAGAAAGAGCACCAACCATATAAAAAGCTTGTTCAGGAAGATCATCTAAATCTCCATTTAAAATAAGTTTAAAACCTTCAATAGTCTCTGCTAAACTAACGTATTTACCACTTGAACCAGTAAAAACTTCAGCTACAAAAAAAGGTTGAGATAAAAATCTTTCAACTTTCCTTGCACGAGAAACAACCAAACGATCTTCCTCAGACAATTCATCTAATCCAAGAATTGCAATAATATCTTGCAATTCTTTATAACGTTGTAAAGTTTTCTTAACTGACTGAGCTATATTATAATGACCTTCACCAACTATCCAAGGTTGAAGCATAGTAGAAGTAGAATCTAACGGATCCACAGCTGGATAAATACCTTTAGAAGCCAAATTTCTAGAAAGAACAGTTGTAGCGTCTAAATGAGCAAAAGTTGTTGCTGGAGCAGGATCTGTTAAATCATCAGCAGGAACATAAACAGCTTGAATAGAAGTAATTGAACCATCTTTTGTAGAAGTAATACGTTCTTGTAATCCACCCATTTCTGTAGCAAGTGTAGGCTGATAACCAACAGCAGAAGGCATACGACCTAAAAGAGCAGAAACTTCTGATCCAGCTTGAACAAACCTAAAAATATTATCAATAAATAAAAGAACGTCTTGATTATTAACATCACGGAAATATTCCGCCATAGTTAAAGCAGTTAAACCAACACGCATTCTTGCTCCTGGTGGTTCATTCATTTGACCATAAACTAGAGCAACTTTAGAATCTTTTAAACTAGAAGAATTAATAACACCAGATTCTTTCATTTCCTGATATAAATCATTACCTTCACGAGTTCGTTCACCAACACCACCAAAAACTGAAACTCCTCCATGAGCTTTTGCAATGTTATTAATTAATTCCATGATAAGAACTGTTTTTCCAACTCCAGCACCTCCAAATAAACCAATTTTACCACCTCTTCTATAAGGCGCAAGCAAATCAACAACTTTTATACCTGTTTCAAAAATAGAAAGTTTAGTATCTAAATCAATAAAAGGAGGAGCAGAACGATGTATTGGAAGAGTTTTAGAATAGTCAACTTCACCCATTTGATCTACAGGCTCACCTAAAACATTAAAAATTCGACCTAATGTTGTAATACCAACTGGAACACTCAAAGCAGAACCAGTATCAATAACTTTAACACCACGTTGTAAACCATCAGTTGCACTCATTGCAATTGCTCTAACAACATTATCACCTAATAATTGCTGAACTTCACAAACTACTTTAAGGTTTTCACCAGAAGCTGTTTTTCCCTCAATAATTAATGAATTATAAATATTAGGCATTTTGCCTGGAGGAAAAGAAATATCCATAACAGGTCCTATAATTTGTATTACAGTACCACTATTTTTTGAACTTGAATTAGTATTCATAAATATTAAATAAAAAAGCTAAAACTAAAAAGCAAAATACATCAAAATAATCATAATATAACAAAATAATTATAATGGACCAGAAATACCTTGTTTACGTATCATCAAGAAATGAGCTAGCATAAATGTTGCGGTAAGTAATGGAAGAACGAAAGTATGTAAACTATAAAAACGAGTTAAAGTAAATTGACCAACACTTAAACTTCCACGAAGCAACTCTACAATAAAAGAACCAACAATAGGAATTGCTTCAGGAACACCAGTAACAATTTTAACAGCCCAATATCCTATTTGATCCCATGGAAGAGAATAACCAGTAACACCAAAAGAAACTGTAAGACAAGCTAATAAAATTCCCGTAACCCAAGTAAGTTCACGAGGTCTCTTAAATCCACCAGTTAAATAAACTCGACAAACATGCAAAATGCTAGGTAAAATAAATCCCTAAAGAACTATACGTGCTAATCACTTAGCATATAGCTCAAATAAATATAAAAAAAATAAAAAATATTTCAAGCTAGAAAAAATCTTTTAAAATCGAATTTTACTCAATATATATATATAATAAATATACTTTGCTTACAAAGTAAAATAACATGTTAATCTAACAAAAATTATAATAAAGAAATTAAATATATTTATTTTAAAAATATTATTTATAAAAATGTTAATGAAAAAAATGAAATCAAGAAACAAAAATAAAAAATTAAACATAAGTAATATTGAAATTTAAATAAATAATATTAGATTCTCTATACCACACCATCATTAATACCATCATACTAGCTGACCAACGATGAACTGAACGAATAAGCCAACCAAAATTCACCTCATTCATAATATATTGAACTGACATAAAAGCTTCAGTAACAGTTGGACGATAATAAAATGTCATAGCAAAACCAGTAGCTACTTGAATAATAAAACATGTAAATGTAATACCTCCTAGACAATAAAAAATATTAACATGCGGAGGAACATATTTACTTGATATATCATCAGCTATTGACTGAATTTCTAAACGCTCTTCGGTTAGGTAAGTAATTATTACTTCCTCAAAAGCAAAACGTGAAATTTTCACTTCATTATGCTTAAAGAAAATGGATTGGTTAAACACCAAAATCTTACTCAGTTCTTATATACTAAATATCCTCTATTAAAAAAATATTTCGTTTCAATACAAAAGGTAGAAAAATCACCTATATACTAAAGAAAAATAAAATATATATATTTAAAAAACAAAAATACTCAAATCTTTTGAATTTTAATAAGATCCTTATACTTCACTGACTAAAAAATGTCAATTGTAAACAAATTGGTTCACAAAATAAATAAATAAAACACGTGACAATGAAACAAAGTTAAAAATAATCTTATAAAATATGCTTTTTTAATATGCTTAATTCTAGTTAAAAAAATTTTATAAAAGCAAAAGTTGAGACAAATTTAAAGATTAATAATCAAAACCGAAACACACAACCAATCGTAAATTTTACCCATATAGATATAAAGTAGAAAACCCTTACAAAAAAACAACTAATTAACAATGTTACAAATTTGAAAAACATAAAAAATATAATCACATAATAAGATTATAAAAATAAAAACACAACAAAACAAAATAAAATAAATTTTAAACCTAAATAAAGTTTCAAAATAGAACTTGAACCAAACAATAAAAAAATCAAAAATTAAATTTCATTTTCAATTATAGTATTTAACAATTTTATTTATAAATAAATAGACTTACAAAAAGTAATTTTATTTAACTTAAATGGACCTTACATCATTTTTCTCTACAATATTTATCTCTTGCACCTTCTTAGCAATAACTTTATATTCAATAATCATCGGATTTGGACCGGAATCAAAAAAATTACGTGACCCTTTTGAAGAAAACGAAAATTAAAAGGATAAAACTTCGTAAAGAAAGTAAACTACAATTTAATAAATATTTAAACAATGACAAATATATCAAAAAACAAAGCAAACAACGAAGGTAAAGTAACAACTTTAGGAACTATATTAAAACCATTGAATTCTGAATACGGAAAAGTTGCACCTGGTTGGGGAACAACATTCATTATGGGTATATTTATGGCTCTTTTCGCTGTTTTTTTAACTATTATTTTAGAAATATATAACTCTTCTTTAATACTTGACAATTTAGCAATAAGCTGGACATCAAATTAACTATTAGTAATTAATATTACAATATTTTTTATTATTTCGTCTAATTTACATTAACTCATAAAAAACTATTTTACAATACGCGGTGGTTCACGAAAGAAAATAGCAAAGAAAATAATACCTAAAGTACCAACCAACAAACAAGTAAAAAGAAACTTTCCTTAAAAGAACTTAACGAGTAAAAAACAAAAAGCTCAGGTAAAACGTAAATATAATTTACCAACTAGTACTAAAATAAATAATACTCTAACATATCTAATTAATAACGTTTTATACGTTAGTTTTTTAATACCTAATAGTTATTAATATAAAACAAAAATACAAAAACATCTTTTTAATTGTATCATAAAATTTTATAACTTTTATAAAAAACTAAGAAAAGAAGCTTATAAACTCTACTAAACTTACTCTTTTCTAATAAAACGTATAACTTCGCGACACAAAAAATGTATAAACTAAAGCTTCCATAAAAAAATATTAATATAAACTTTGCACATCTAAATTGCAATTAAGATAACTAAACAGTTTGTCTTCTTGTTGTAACATCACCAAGTTTTTGGAAAGCACCAAATTCAATTTGTTCTTCCAAATCAGGATCAATACCAGCAAAAACATCGCGGAAAATAGTTCGAGCACCATGCCAAATATGACCAAAGAAAAATATTAAAGCAAATGACAAATGACCAAAAGTAAACCAACCACGAGGACTACTTCTAAAAACACCATCAGATTCTAAAGTTGCACGATCAAATTCAAAAATTTCTCCCAACTGAGCACGACGAGCATACTTCTTAACAACAGATGGATCACTAAAATTCAAACCATCAAGTTCACCACCAAAAAATTGTACAGTAACACCAACCTGTTCAATACTATATTTTGATTCTGCACGACGGAAAGGAATATCTGCTCTAACAACACCAGATTGATCAATCAAAAGAACAGGAAAAGTTTCAAAGAAAGTTGGCATTCTTCTAACAAAAAGTTCATTACCTTCCTTATCAAAGAAAACAGCATGACCTAACCAACCTACAGACCGGATAAAGCTAAAAACTTCTCCTAAGAATCGTGCTCGCTTATTAATAAACACACGACTCATATATAAAAATAAAAATTTTAAAAAAACTCACTAAACAAATTCAGTAAAGATTCAAATTATAAAATTAAGTATAATAACATGTTATTCTAAATTTAAAAAAATCATATTTAAATATTAAATCAATTAACAAATAAAGTAAAATTTTATAATTGCATTGAAATTATAAAACAAATTTTAAATCAATAATATATAACTATTCAATATAAAAGTAAATTCTAGAATATCTATGACTAACCAATACCATCACCATTATCCATAGCACCTGCACGGAATAAACCTCCTTTCGCCGGATTATTACCAATATAATCATAAAAAGCTAATTTTTCTGGTATTGAATTCCAAGCTTGAGACAAAGATTTACCCTCTGATACTTCTTTTTGAACGCGTCGTTGAATTTCTTCTTGGAAAAACCCTTGATCCCATTGGTATCTAGTAGGACCATAAAGTTCAACTGGAGTAGCAGCAGATCCATACCACATAGTACCAGAAACAACAAAAGCAGACCAGAAAACTGCAGCAATACTACTTGAAAGAACTGTTTCAATATTACCCATACGTAAAACCTTATACAAACGTTGTGGAGGACGAACTGTAAGATGAAATAAACCAGCAAGTATACCAAAAATACCTGCTGCAATATGGTGAGAAGCAATACCTCCATAATTATATGGATTAAAGCCCTCAGCTCCCCAAGAAGGAGCAACAGCCTCTATATGTCCACTAATTCCGTAAGGATCAGAAACCCAAATACCAGGACCAAAAAGACCTGTAACATGGAAAGCCCCAAAACTAAAACAAAGTAAACCAGATAAAAACAAATGAATACCAAATATCTTTGGTAAATCTAAAGCCGGATCACCAGTACGAGGATCACGGAATAATTCAAGATCCCAATAAACCCAATGCCATATTGCAGCTAGAAATAACAATCCTGAATAAAACTAACTTATTAATATAATTAAATAATTTATAAGAACAAGTCGTTAACAAACCAAACATAACTCCTTAAAATTATAAGGCTTTATAAACTATAAATTTTCATCAAAATATCTCTTGACAAAATAAAAGTCAAAAAAGTTGAATTAATATTATAAACTTACAAAAAGTCAAAGCTTTGGCATTTCTAATCTATAATACACTTAAAAAAGTAATTAAAATAATATATACAACTCAAACCAAAACAATATGTGCAGCAGCAACACCTTCATAACTCCAAAAACCTGGATTAGAAAAACTCTCACCAGTAATACTCCAAGCACCCCAAGATTTAGTAACACCTAAACGAGTCATAAAAGGAAGAACAAACATTCCTTGACGCCACATAGGATTTAAAATAAGATCAGAAGGGTCAAAAATAGCTAATTCATAAAGAGCCATAGAACCAGCCCAACCAGAAACAAGAGCAGTATGCATTAAATGAACTGCAATTAAACGTCCAGGATCATTTAAAACAACTGTATGTAAAAAAAGTAAAAAATTCTTTATAAAATTAGATAAATAAAATAAATAAATTTAGAAAATAATAGAAAAGCACAACACGATACCAAGGTAATCCCATAAATTATTAATATAAATTAAAAATGAATTTACATTCTTTTCTTTCTTCTTTTAACCTTTGAAGCAGGCAACGTGATTCGAACACGCGACATTAGACTTGGAAGGACTACGCTCTACCAACTGAGCTATACCCGCAATACCCCCAGGGGAATTCGAATCCCCGTTGTTTCCGTGAAAAGGAGATGTCCTAGGCCTCTAGACGATGGGGGCAAAAAACTCACGCCCTGTAGGATTCGAACCTACTACATCAGGTTTTGGAGACCTACGTTCTACCAACTGAACTAAGGACGCATAAACAATCATATACGGTATGGCTCGGACGGGACTCGAACCTGTGACCAAGGGCTTATGAATCCCCTGCTCTACCACTGAGCTACAGAGCCTCATAATAATTATTACAATTGGGCGAATGACGGGAATCGAACCCGCGAATGAAGGAGTCACAGTCCTGTGCCTTACCACTTGGCTACACCCGCCAAACTTAAATTACAAAATAAATTATAAAAACAAACAACTAAAACAAATAAATATTACCAACTAGACTTTGTTACACCAGGTAAAAAGCCAGAATGTGCCATTTCACGAAAAACATGTCGCGACAACCCAAAAAATCTGTTATAACCTCTAGCCCTTCCTGTAATAAAACATCTATTAGTTTTAGTATACTAGAAGCACAAAATTTAAAATAGAATAAAAAATAAATAAAAATTAGTAATTTTTAAAAAAATCAAACCAATCTAGTTCGACAACTATTACGGGGAAGTTTTTGAAGTTTCAAAAAATAAACAAGTTTTTCATCAAAACTTACAGAACTAGCAATTTTGCTTTGTAAAAATAAACGAAGCTTTAAATACTTAGTATAAAGTCGTTCCCTTTTTAATTCTCTTTCAATCATACTTTTTTTAGACATAAAATAAACACTCTGAAAAACAAGTAAAATAAAAACTAAAACAAAATAAATAAATATCATAATAAATAAATCAAATCTCAAATTAATTTTAAATATACTTCAATTGCATTTAACTGGATTCGAACCAGTGATGTCATATTGAGCGGGATTATGAGTCCCGTGCTATCGTCCACTCTGCCATAAATGCGTCAAGAATAGTATAACTTAACCTTGACGCTGTTTATGTTTAGCCTTCAAACAAATAACCATAAGAACATTCTTTCTTCTAACAAAATAACATTTATCACAAATTTTACGTACAGATGATCTAACTTTCATAAAAATAAATTAAAATACAATATAATACAATACAATAAACAAAAACTACCAAATATAAAATAAAACCTCACCTCCTATGTTATAAATTTTAGCATCTTTAGAAGTCATTAAACCCTTAGAAGTCGATAATTAAATAAAAAATATTTTTAAAACTAAACAAGCAAAAACATGCATTTAGCTTAAAATAAACGAATATATATAACAGTTAACTAATGTAAATCTAAATATTACAAATATTTTTATAAAATAAAGTGGTATAATTATGTATTATAAATTCTAAAATTACCTTAATATTTAAGTAATTTTTTTACAAAATAATAAAAAGAAAGTAAAAATCTTTTGTTACTTTTTTGTAAAAAAATAAATCTTAAAACAGCATCAAAAGTTTCCATAAAAATTACTAAGTAACAAAAAAATAGCAACACCGATACCACCAAAAACAACTGGAAGATTAGAAACACGTGAATAAACACGTAAACCTGGTTTACTAACTCGTTTAATACAAGAAATATATGGTTTTAAAATGGAACCTTTTTTAAATTTCAATTTTACTGAAATAAATTCTTTATCTTCTAAAAAATTAAAATTTGATAAATTATTTTTAAAAATATCAAATCCATCAATAAAACCTTCACGTTTTAACAAATTAATTACTGAAATAGCAAGATTCGTTTTAGGAAGAATAACCATCTCAGAACCAATAATATTAGCATTTCTTATACGTGTAAGTAAATCAAAAAAAATAATTAAATATATTTAATCAAATAAAAAAAATAATGTATATTATTTAAAAACTTAAAAAATCACATGATAAATGATCAATAGTGTACATAAAAATTCATATTTAAAATAAAAACAACTAAAAAATAAATACAAATATCTTAAGATTTAAAAGGAATACCCAACTCTTTCAAAAGAAAAATAAAATGTTGAATTGTATTTTTTGTAGATCTTCCTTTAAAAACTAGTGTAATATCCATTCCAGTTTTCTTATTCAACTTTTCGCTATTAACTTCTGGAAAGCATAAACTTTCAGACAATGATAAAGTATAATTTCCCAACTGATCAAAAGCAGTAACATTAACTCCCTGAAAATCACGTATTCTAGGAAGTGCTAAATTTATTAATCTATCTAAAAAAGCATACATTTTTTCTCCACGAAGTGTAACACACATACCAACAGGAACATTTTCTTTTAATTTAAAATTAGATATAGCTTTTCTAGAACGTACTAAATAGGCACGCTGTGCAGATATACTAGTAAGTTCATTAACTAAAGAATCTAATACCTTGTTATTTTGACAAGATTCATCAAAACCTCGATTAATAACAATTTTACTTAAATAGGGTACTGTAATATCATTAAATTTAACTTTAAACTTAGGAACAACCACATCAAAATAAAGCGATTTTAATCTTTGCATGGGTATAATAAATCCTTAGAAACAATTAAAATAAATAACATAAACTAAGTCTTAAAAAATTTTAAATATCTCAAATCAATCATAGATAATAAAATATTCAAAACAAAAAGTATAAAACTATCACTTAAAATAGAACTTCTGGAGCTAAAGAAACTATTTTTAAAAAATTTCTCTCTCTTAACTCTCTAGCAACTGGACCAAAAATTCGAAAAAAATAAAAAAAGTTTTTAATGAAAAAATGAAAAAAAATAAATTTTTAATCATAAAACAATAATATATCATATTAAACAAACTGTACCTTTAGGAGAACCATCAGCATTTATAATTGCAACAGCATTATCATCAAAACGAATAAACATACCACTTTCTCGATTTATTGCTCTAACTGTACGAACTATAACAGCTCTGACAACATCAGATTTTTTTACACTCATATTCGAAATAGCATCCAATAAATTGAAAAACATTTAAAAAAAAAACCAAAAATTTATTATATTTAATATCCCTTTAAATATTTCACAACTTCACAACACCAATTATAATATCACCAACGGAAGCAAAACGAGTGTTAGAACCCAAAATATGTATACACATTAACGTTTTGGCACCAGTATTATCTGCAACATTCAAATAAGTTTGAGCTTGAATCATATATAAATAATATTGATATTAAAAATTAAAAATAAAACAATATAAAAACGGAAACTTATAAACGAAAGTTTATACAACAGATTTTACAACTCTAGTTTTAACTGGCATCTTATAACCAGCTATATTTAAAGCTTGTTTTGCCATAATATCAGAAATACCCGAAACTTCAAACAATATTTTTCCAGGTTTAACAACAGCTACCCAAAATTCAACATTACCTTTACCTGAACCCATTCTAGTTTCAGCAGCTCTAAAAGTAACAGGTTTATCTGGAAAAATACGTATCCATAATTTTCCACCTTTTCGTGCAAAACGAGTTATAACACGACGTTACAAATAAAAATATTTTTAACAAAATAAAAAAACAAAGCAAAAAATTAATAGAAAATTAATAAAAACAAACACAAAGCTGATTCAATCTGTCGAGCCGTAATCCATCCTGGCTGAAGTGATTGCAAAAAAGTAAAAAAAATACTAAAAAAACTAAACAAACAAAAAATTAATTGTATCTAGCTTAAATCCACAATCAAAGTAGCGAAAATAATAAACAAATATAAATCAAAAAATATAATCTTATAAATTTGTTTTAAACAAAGGCAAACTATAATCAAAAATAGAGAAGATATTCCTTTTTAATAAAATTTTGAATTTTAAACCAATAAAATTAAGTATAAAAATTAACAAAATAAAACATTTAATAAGTTAATTTTAATTAACAAAGAAAAAGATTAATTTAACATCCAAATTCTCCAAAACAAACTTTATCTACAAAATTACAAATTATTTAAAAATTAACAACAAAAAACTTATTAAAAACTATAATGATTTAAAAATCTCAAAACCACAGTACCACGCATTTTACCTCTATGGTATTTTCGAAACTTTGTTCTTTTTGGACTTAACATAAAATAATAAATAATAAAAAATAAATTTTCAAATTATATCAAATTACAATATTTATGTAATAAAATAATTTTAATTTCACCAGAATTAGAAACTAATTTCGAAACTTTAAGAAACTTAGTATCAATTAGACTAAAAAAACTTTTACAACAAAAACATAATCCTGATTGTTTTTTCCATAAAACCTTATATAAATTTTGCAAGCTTGCAAAATTTTTTCGAAACCACGTCAAACCAAACTTATTATAGTTCTGAAACAAATGAACATTAATCATAGAAGGTAAACTAAAAGTTTTTTTCTTTGAATCTGAATGTGTTAATAAAAACAAAAATTTACCTGCAGTATAATCTACCAAAAAAAACTGTGAATATATTAATGAATCATCTTTTTTCCAATATTTAGAAAAAACCCAAGTACTAGATCTACGAGGATGACGCCTTTTAGCCCATTTCCAAAGAAGTTTATATAAAAAAATATCTAAAACTCTTATAATAGAAAAAGAATCATCTGAAGAACTAAAAGAATTTTTCCAATTAGTAATATTATAATTTAATAACTTTATCATTGATAAAGGACCTAAACGTAAACTAATTTTCAAAACATTTTTTAATTTAATCTTATAACTTTTAAGATTATCTAAAGATAAAACTCCTTTAAAAACATTATTCCTAGTAAAAAGAAACTTCCAACTAGCAAAATTAAAACCGTCATAAAATGAAGCTATAGAAAAATTGTTTTCCGTACATAAAATTCCTTTTAGTCTTAAAAAATCAAAAATAATACATTTAATTTTTAAAAGATCTTCTAAATCCAAACCTAAAAAAAATAACTTATTATTAAAATGTAAAACCTGAAATTTAAAAAAGTTACTGCAAAAATAATTTTTTAAAATAAAGAATTCACCAAACTAAATATAAAAATATTCGTCGTAAAACCAAACTTAATTAAAAAAATTATATGGCTTACCAAAATAAGATTATATTTTATTAAAAAATAAAATGTTTAAATTCTATAGATATATAACTAGGTTATAACTTTGTATACAAATAACAAAAAGAAAAGTATTTTAACAAAAATTTTAAAAATATAAAAAATAAACCATACTAATCCAACAACGGACAAATTTATAAAAGGAAAAACTAAATTAAAGGAACTATTAAAATCATAAGCAAACGGATCAGAACTTAAATTATCCATAAAATAAGAATTCAATAATAAATTGTCATTATTAAGCAAAAAGGTAAAATAACGTTTAAAAGGCAAATTTTTTATAACCCATGAACGAAAATATATTGAAGTAAATGAAAAAGAATTACTAGCAAAAAATAAATTGACTTCATAAGTAAAAATAAGTTTTGATTTAACTTCAACTAAAACATCTGGTGAAGTTCTAAAAGGGCGAAAACCGTGTGAACTAAAGCTATAACTACCTTCTAAATAAGGTTGTAAAATGCAATTTAACAAACCTTTACAACTTAGCTCATAAGCTGAAGAAAAATAAAAATATTTAAAATTTAAATCTTTAGAAGTAATATAATTAGAAACAAAAGGTCTTGAAATAAACCATTTTTTTAAATTAAAGACCAATTGTAACTTATTATCAAGAATATCAAAATTAAAACTGCAAAATAAATTTCTAGTAATCAATAACCTTAAAAATAACGAACGAAAAAAAAATCGTTGATGAAAATAATTTTTATTAACAGCAAATGAAGAAATACAATGCTTCAAAAAAAATGACTTTTTTTCTAAATATATGAAAAATTCTATAATTTAAAAAGAAAATAAAAAAATCTTTACCTTTACAAATCAATATAAAAATTCTAAAACAATATTCCAACGGATAATTTGCCAATTAATGGAAAGTATAAATTTATTAAATAAAAAATCAGAAACCAAAAAAGAACACGAAACTGAACTAAAATAAAAACAAAAAACTAAATTAAAATTTATTCATTATATAACCAAACCTTTATTCCTAACACTCCAAAAATTGTTTAAATAAAAAAGTTTACAAACTTTTCAAAATAAATAAATAAACTAATATATTTATAGAATATAACACTCCTTATAACCAAACGAGCCCTAGAATTACAATAATCTATATTCGCATTTAAAGTATGCAAAGGAACCCTACCTTCTCTAATCCACTCACTTCTAGCAATTTCCGCACCATTTAAACGTCCAGATATTTGTATTTTAATACCCTTTGAACCTGCCTTAATCGACTTTACAACCGCGTCTTTCATTATTTTTCGAAAAGGCAAACGTTTTTCAAGTTGAAGCTTTATGGAATCAGCAACAAAAGATGCACATGTATCAGGATTTAAAACCTCAACAAAATTAAAAGAACGTAATTCAACATTAAATTTATTTTTTAAAAGAACAGATAATTCACGAATAAACTGCTCAAATAATTCATTATTAAATTTAGAAGTATTCTTTACAATATTAACAGTTAAATCAATTGAATCTAACTTTCTATTAATAATAATTGAAACAAGAAAACAAGTATTTATTTTCTCTTTTAAATAATTACGTATAAAAATATCCTGTTTTAAAATTTTTGAATAGGTATTACGATCAGCATACCAAAATGCACTATGCTTTTTATAAGATAAAAATATACCTAAAATATTAAAATAAAAAACTTCTTCTAATAATTAAAAAAAATTAATAAACCACACTGCAAATACCCAATCGAAAACCGTGTGGATGTATTTTTTGTCCCATAAATATTTTTAAAATAACAAAAATAATAATAAATATCTCTCTTTTAATTAAACTTTATCAACTATAATCATGATCGGTAAAATACCTTCAAACAATCCTAACAAGCTTAATTAAAGCATAAGGCTTTCTATAAAAAATAAACAAACGATATTTATAATAAATCGTCTCTTTTTTATTACAAATTACGCAATAAAACTTTGTCAAAAATAATTAAATAAATATAAAAAATATAAACTATTATATTGTAATAAAGTTTAAAATAAAAATAATAAGGCTTAAGTACTACAAACTATTTTTTAATTATTAGTTTCAAAACGCACTAGTAATATGAGAATAATGCTTTTTTATAGGAAAAGCTCTACCTTGAGCATGAGGACGTGCTCTTTTCAAAAACTTAGCCTGATCAACTCTTGCTTCTCGAACGACAATTTGTGACAAATCAAGATCAGAATTTCCTACAAGATTAAAAACTGAAGAACGAAGAGCTTTCAAAATAGGAAGACAAGCTCTATAAGGCATCAATTTTAAAACTATATAAGCTTCTTTAACAGGCAAACCACGTATTTGATTTATTACTCTTCTTGTTTTTAAAGCCGAAATCTTAACAAAACGAGCAATACACTTACCACCTGATAATTTTATCATATTTAAAAATATTAAAAATATAAACTTACTAAACATTATTAATAACTTCAAAATAACTTTTTAAGTGAAAATAAAAACCATTATTAACTAAACCTTATCTAATTAACGTTTAAGCTTTTTATCAATTTTAGTATGTCCTTTAAACGTTCTAGTACCAACAAATTCACCAAGTTTCAAAGAAAAAAAATTTTTTCAAAAATAAAACCAAATTAATAAAAAAGTAAAACTGAACTAAAATAGAAATATCACATATGTCCAATCATCTGATCAGAAATTAAAATAGGCATATGTTCACGACCATTATATACAGCTATAGTATGACCTACCATAATAGGTAAAATAACAGAAGATCTGGACCATGTAAAAATAATAGATTTAAAAAAGTAAAATCTAGTTCTAAAAATAAAAAACTATTAATTTAAATTTTAAAATATTTGAAAAAATTACTCAATTTTTACTAGAATTAACCTTATTTATCTTAGAAAGCAAACTTTCTGACAAAAAAGGTAATTTTCTTAAAGAACGTGTCATAAAAGTTTAATTTAAAATAAAACTAAAAACATCTAATAGAACGTAAAATTACAAATTATTAAAATATCACTATATTTTTTAGAACGTCTAGTTTTTTGTCCTAAAGTAGCTTTTCCCCAAGGTGTAACAGGTCTTTTACGACCAATGGGAGTACGACCTTCTCCACCTCCATGTGGATGATCACAAGGATTCATAGCCCCACCACGAACAGACGGACGTATTCCTAACCACCTAGAATACCCAGCTTTCGCATAACGTAAACTAGAAAAATCAATATTACCAACTTGCCCTATAGTAGCCCAACACGATTTCCAAAAGCAACGAAGCTTGCCAGAAGGAAGCTGTAAAATAACAAATTTAGCCCTATAAGAAATAACTCTACAAAAACTACCAGCCGACCTTGCAACTTGACCACCTTTACCTGGAAAATTCTAGATAAAAATCCGAATAAAAACCAAACGAAACTATTTCTAATTAAATGGCTTAAAACTCTTTCAAGTTAATAAAACTAAAAGATCTATCATAAAATACAAAAAATTAGTTTTTTATTCTACAGGTCTTATATAAAAATTATCTAAATCAAGATTTAAATTTTATTCAAATAAAAAATAAATAAATCCTTCTAAGTAAACAATATGAATATAATAAGTAAAAAAAATTGTATAAAAACCAATCCTTATTGAAATTCTATATTATGAACTTCAGTACCTAAAGGAATCTTTCCTAAAGGAAGAGCATTACCCAACTTAATAGGAACATTAAAATCAGACAAAACAGTATCACCAACAGTAAGTCCATTTATCTGTAATATATAACGTTTCTCACCGTCTGAATAACAAACTAAGAAAATCCTTGAATTACGATTTGGATCATACTCAACAGAAATTATATTACCTATAAAACCAATTTTATTTCTTTTAAAATCAATTAACCTGTACAATCGTTTATGTCCGCCTCCACGATGTCTAGAAGTTATAAAAATAAATAATTAATCCTTTAAAATATTGTACATGATCAATCATACAACATTACATAAAAATGTACCTTAATACTTACAAAATATTATACAAACGAAACAAAAAGCCTTGTAAATGAAAACTATAAAACATTTTATTAAATAAAATAGATTATATATTAATTAATTCAAGTAAAAACTTTATTTTAAACTTAAGGTTTAAACATTTCTAACTGCCCCTATTATTTCTACCTTTTAACGAATGATTAAAAAAAGTTAAAGACTTTAACAAAATAAATATATCTTTAAAATATAATAACAATAAATATAATTAAAAAATATCTAATATTTAAGAATGACTTAAATTTAAACAAAATCAGGAAAACTTTTTGTAACTTCAAAAAAATCTGACAAACAACGATTTCTAGTACCAGAAGACTGAATAGAAAATTCCTTCAAAAATTTGTACTTGCAATTGAAGCATACAACTTAATTAACTAAAACTTAGAATAAAAAGAAATCTAATCTATAAATTAAAATAACAATTAAAGAATATAATAAAATTGTTTACAAATAAAACCCTATATAAACCGAAATTAAACTTTTATAATAAAAAAAGTATATGTAAAGTAAATTATATAGATATTAAAAAATACAGAAGCTTAAGTTAATACAGTAACTTTCATTACCCATTTTAAAGTATTTCAAAATCGCAATATAAGGTTTAAAAAAACGAACAGACATATATAAAATAAAAATAAATATAAAGGTTTAGAATATAACCTGAATTAAAAAAAGAATATAATTAAAAGAAATACTAAAGACTAAAAAATTCTCAACACTCTAATATTTAAAATTCTTTTAAAATAGTTATAGAATCACCAGGTTTCAATATTTGAATAGTTTTTAATATAATGTGAAATAAAACAATAATAAACTAACAAAATATCTGTTATAATAATTCTAACTAGTGTAACAATAATACGTTTAAAAGTAGATTTAAAACCAGTATATTTATTAAGCCTTTTCTTTTTAGAAGCAGGTATATAACTATTTAAACTGTTTACTTTAACAGAAAAAGTGTTTTCCACCAAAGATTTTAAACCAGTTTTAGTAATTAAATCATGAAAATATTAAAAAAAAATATAATAAAACTTAAAATTTACTAAAAGAAAAATTAAAAATACTAAAACAACTTTTATCAACAACAAAAACGTATTTATTTAATGTTAAACTTGATTTTGTTTTATCTGTAAAAACTACTGACTTAAAAACGCATAGATCAAATGTCATAACATAAATAAACAAAAAATACTAATAATCTAAACTTAATAAAATTAAAAGACTCAATATTATCAAAGGTATTCATAAAGAAGCAAAAAATTAAGACAAAACTAAAAACATCAAGAAAAGATAATATATTAATTAAACACGTCTTTTCTTCTTAACACGACAACCATTATGTGAAATTGGTGTTATATCACGTATAACAGTTAAAAAAATTGGAAAATTTTGTAAACAACGAATAGCAGTATCGCGACCAGAACCAACTCCTTTAACATTCAACTCAATCTGTTTTACACCTTGTTCTATAAGTTTTTTTACTACAGTTTCAACAGAAGTTTGAGCAGCAAAAGGTGTACTCTTACGAGACCCTTTAAAACCACATGAACCAGAAGAAGACCAAGCAAGGACATTACCATTTAAATCTGTTACAGATACAATTGATAAAATTTAATTAACTTAAAAAAAAACTTTTGAAAATAAAAAAATCAAATTTCATAAATTCTTTATAATTAAACACACTATTGTTAAAATTAGACTTCAAATAATAAAAACCTCTTTTAAAATAAAATATTAAATTAAAATAAAAATAAATTAAAAACAGCAATTAAAATTCAAATTATAAAAATTATTGCTCTTGAAATTTTTCTTCTAAGAAACTTAGAAAGAAAAAGTTTTTTATCTTTAGCCATAAAAAAATACGAATAAAAAAACTAACTTGAAAAATATATTACTACCATTCATTACTATTTTAAATTCTTAAAGAATAATATTCAACAACTAACAACTCATTTAAAATAAGACCAACATTCTCAAAACTAACAATTGAAAGAATACTACCTTCTAAAGTTTGATTATTAAATTTTAAATGACTTGGAATTAAATTATTTCTACTAATTTCTAAATTTTTATTTACAAGATTACGTGAAACACTCGAATTTTTAATAGCTAATAAATCATTTGGTTTACAAGAAAAACTAGGAAGATTAACTTTTTTACCATTTACTAAAATATGCCCATGCGTAATTAACTGACGCGCAGAAATAATCGTTGGACAAAACCCTAAACGAAAAACAATATTATCTAATCGCATTTCCAAAAAACTTAGTAAAATCTTACCAGAAGATCCTTTCTTCTTTCTAGCTTTCTTTAAATAATTTAATAATTGTCTCTCTGTAACAGAATAATAAAACCTAAGTTTTTGCTTTTCTTTCAAACGAATACCATATTGAGAAAGTTTACGTGAAGAAGATAAACCATGTTGACCAGGCAATCCGATTCTTTTAGAAGTTTTTTCAGTTAATGCAGATAATTTACCCAATCGTCGAATAATTCTTAAACGTGGGCCTTTATAACGTGACATAAAAAAATGAATAAATTTAAATTTTGATTTTAATACACAACAAATATATTATTACTAAATTAAAATGTCATGGCACAAAAGATATATTCCCATAAAGTCGCCCTTAAAGTACTAACATCTTCATTAGTCAATCATTACTAAGTTCGGAATGGAATTAGATGATTTTTCAGACTAAAAAAGTACCACAATTCTATCACTTCATTCAAATATTAAAAAACGTTCGATCTATTAGTATACCTCGACTAAAATAATTACTTATATTTCATCTAGTACCTATGTATGATTAATCTAATCATGATCTTTCAAGCAAAGCTTGACGGAATACTTATCTTAAGGTGGGCTTCCTACTTAGATGCCTTCAGCAGTTATCCACTCCACATGTAGCTACTCAGCGTTTCCTGTTGGTACAAGAACTGATATACTAGTGATGTGTCTTTTTCGGTCCTCTCGTACTAAAAAAAGCTCCTTTCAATATTCTAACGCTTACACCGGATATGGACCGAACTGTCTCTCGACGTTCTGAACCCAGCTCACGTACCGCTTTCATGGGCGAACAGCCCAACCCTTGGAACGTACTACCGCTCCAGGTTGCGATGAGCCGACATCGAGGTGCCAAACCTCCCCGTCGATGTGAACTCTTGGGGAAGATCAGCCTGTTATCCCTAGAGTAACTTTTATCCGTTGAGCGACGTCCTTTCCATTAAGTAACGTCGGATCACTAAGACCGACTTTCGTCCCTGATTGACTTGTAAGTCTAACAGTTAAGCTTCCTTATGTCTTTACACTCTAAAACTAATTTCCGTCCAGTTTGAGGAAACCTTTGTACGCCTCCGTTACTTTTTAGGAGGCTACCGCCCCAGTAAAACTGCCCATCTAAAACTGTCAAGCATTCAAATAAAGAAATGCAATTAGAGTTTTAATTTCCCAAGAGTGGTATCTCACCTTCTGGCTCAAGATCTTCCGAAAAAAATCCTTCATAGCCTCCCACCTATTCTGCGCAAGGAAAATCCAAACTCAATTTCAAACTACAGTAAAGCTTCATAGGGTCTTTCTGTCCAAGTGCAAGTTAACCGCATCTTCACGGTTAATTCTATTTCACCGAGTCTCTTTTTGAGACAGTATTCAAATCGTTACGCCTTTCGTGCAGGTCGGAACTTACCCGACAAGGAATTTCGCTACCTTAGGACAGTTATAGTTACTGCCGCCGTTCACCGGGGCTTAAGTCACAAGCTTTGTAAAAAACTAACAAGTTTCCTTCACCTTCCGGCACTGGGCAGGCGTCAGCCCCCATACATGGTTTTTCAACTTTGCGGAGACCTGTGCTTTTGATAAGCAGTCGTTTGAATCTGATCACTGCAACCTTAGATTTTAAGTAAGGCACTTTTTCTACCGAAGATACAAAGCCATTTTGCCGAGTTCCTTAAAAAGAGTTATCTCGCGCTCCTTGGTATTCTCTACCCACCTACCTGTGTCAGTTTCAAGTACAGGTACAAAACATTAACTCGTTACAAGAACTTTTCTAGGAAACGTGACATCTGCTAATTTCTTGCCTTAACAAAAAACTACTCATTTTTCAACTCAGAATATTTTTTAGTTATATTCGTCATAGCCTTAAAAATTTAAACCGAAAACCAAAACTCGGCTAGCATAAGCCTTTTTCGTCCTTCTTAACATAACGCTTTGTAGTACAGGAATATTAACCTGTTTGCCATCAACTAAACTTTTCAATTTCATTTTAGGACCTGACTAACCCTTTGTGGACGAACCTTGCAAAGGAACCTTTAGGTTTACGGAGCATTGGATTCTCACCAATGTTTTCGTTACTTAAGCCGACATTCTCACTTCTGTAAAGTCCATAAACACTTACATATTTACTTCAATCTTAACAGAACGCTCTTCTACCGTTATACCCACAGTTTCGGCAAATTGCTTAGCCCCAAACATTATCGGCGCGAATGGACTTGACCAGTAAGCTATTACGCACTTTTTAAAGGAAAATTGCTGCTTCTAATCAAACCTCCTGGTTGTCTACGTCCAAACACATCCTTTACCACTTAGCAATTATTTAGGGGCCTTAACTGGTGATCTGGGCTGTTTCCCTTTTGACTATGAAGCTTATCCCCCACAGTCTCACTAACCAATTGAAAATCAAGAATCAGTATTCGAAGTTTGCTACAACTTGGTACCACTTTCGCAGCCCGCATCGAAACAGTGCTCTACCCCTGAAAAGAACATAATTAGTTGCTGTGCCTCAACACATTTCGAAGAGATCCAGCTAGCTCCGAGTTCGACTGGAATTTCTCCCCTAACTACAACTCATCTCCCAATTTTTCAACATTGGTGAGTTCGAACCTCCACCTAATTTTACTCAGGCTTCATTCTGGTCATAGTTAGATCACCCGGTTTCGGGTCTATGAACGATGACAAAATCGCTTTATTCAAACTCGCTTTCGCTTTGGCTCCGATGTAAAATCTTAACCTGCCATAATCCATAAGTCGCCGGCTCATTCTTCAACAGGCACATGGTCAGAAGTAACCCTCCTCCCACTGCATGTAAGCTTATGCTTTCACATTCTATTTCACTCCCTTTCCAGGGTTCTTTTCACCTTTCCCTCGCGGTACTTGTTCACTATTGGTAACTTTTGGATATTTTACCTTACAAGATGGTCCTTGCTGATTCACATGGAATTTCACGTGCTCCACGCTACTCGGGAAATTTCGTTAAACTAAATTGACTAAATTTACAGGACTATCAACCTTCTATGGTTTTGCATTCAACAAATTCAATTTTAATTTAATTCAATAATAAAATCCCACAACACCAAAAACGGTTTAGGTTTTTTCCTGTTAGCTCGCCGCTAATAAGGAAATCGCTATTGCTTACTCTTCCTCGGGCTACTAAGATGTTTCAGTTCACCCGGTCTGCCACACAAAATCTATAAATTTAATTTAGGTTAAATAGGTTGCCCTATTCGGGAATCTTCGGATCAAAGCTTGTATCTAGCTCCCCGAAGCATATCGCTAGTAACTACGCCCTTCATCGCTCAAAAGTTCCAAGGGATCCTGCATAAGCCCTTAATTGTTTTCGTATACTTAAAGAAGCAATAACTTGGAGATAAGCGGACTCGAACCGCTAACCCCTGCCTTGCAAAGGCAATGCTCCACCAATTGAGCTATACCCCCAAGCTGAGAAAACTTCATAACAGGGCTATAGTGGACTTGAACCACCGACCCCTTCCTTATCAAGGAAATGCTCTAAACCGACTGAGCTAATAGCCCTGTTGAAGCTAAAAATAAATAAATAAGAGTTGTTCCAGCCACACCTTCCAGTACGGCTACCTTGTTACGACTTCACCCCAGTTACTAACCCAACCTTAATAGTTTCTCAAAAAGAAAACCACTTCAGATAAAACCAACTTCCATGGTGTGACGGGCGGTGTGTACAAGGCCCGAGAACGTATTCACCGCCGTATATCTGACCGGCGATTACTAGCGATTCCAACTTCAATAAACCGAGTTGCAGGTTTATATCCGAACTAAGGATGATTTTAAGAGATTAGCACCTTCTCACGAATTAGCAACTCATTGTTCTCACCCATTGTAACACGCGTGTAGCCCAGGACATAAACGGCATGATGACTTGACCTCATCCTCACCTTCCTCCAATTTATCACTGGCAGTATTTCTAGTAAAATAACAAGAAAAAAGGGTTGCGCTCGTTATGGGAATTAACCATCCGTCTCACGACACGAGCTGACGACAGCCATGCACCAGTTGTATTAGATTCCCTTTTGGGGCAAATTCCTCTTTCAAAGAACGAACTAATATGTCAAACCCTGGTAAGGTTCTGATGTATCATTCAATTAAACCGCATGTTCCACCGCTTGTGCGGGCCCCCGTCAATTCCTTTGAGTTTCACTTTTGCAAGCGTACTCCCCAGGCGGGACACTTAACGCGTTAGCTACAGCAGTACATAAGCACCACTTAGTGTCCATTGTTTACAGCTAGGACTACAAGGGTATCTAATCCTTTTTACTACCCTAGCTTTCGTCCCTCAATTTCAGTATCAACCTAGTAAAGTGCCTTCGCAATAGGTGTTCTTTCCAATATCTACGCATTTCACCGCTACACTGAAAATTCCCTTTACCTCTATCGTACTAAAGTTTTTCAGTTTTCCATGCACTTTCAAAGTTAAGCTTTGCAATTTAACATGGAACTTAAAAAACCATCTACGGACGCTTTACGCCCAATAATTCCGGATAACGCTTGCATCCTCTGTATTACCGCGGCTGCTGGCACAGAGTTAGCCGATGCTTATTCCTGATTTACTGTCAAAATTCCTCAATCAGAAAAGAAGTTTACAACCCTAGAGCCTTCATCCTTCACGCGGTATTGCTTGGTCAAGCTTTCGCCCATTGCCAAATATTCCCCACTGCTGCCTCCCGTAGGAGTCTGTTCCGTTCTAAATCCCAGTGTGGCTATTCATCTTCTCAAAATAGCTACTGATCGTTGCCTTGGTAAGCTATTACCTCACCAACAAGCTAATCAGACGCAAGCTCATGATTAGGCGGAAATTCCATTTAACTGTTAAGTATTATGAGGAATTAACAAACGTTTCCATTTGGTATACCTCTCCTAAACGTAGATAACTTACGCGTTACTCACCCGTCCGCCACTATCTCAAAGAGACCGTACGACTTGCATGTGTTAAGCATACCGCCAGCGTTCATCCTGAGCCAGGATCAAACTCTTCATAACGAAGTATAAATACTTGAATTCCAAAAGGAAAACA